TCTTTATTAAATTATATATAAATCGATAAAAAGATTAGGGTAAAGCAAAGCCAAAGCCTAAATTTTTATCTATTTATATATCTATTTTTATTTTAATTGAGCCCGCTTTACGAATTATTTCTTAGCCTAAGCTTCGAAATAATCGAAAAAATTTACTATATCATAAAGCCTTGCAACTAGAATTACCCCTAATGCGATTCCATAGTCTCTTGATAAAGTCGATTCACTTCGATTAATCTTATTACTATTCATGGATTCGCCAATAAAGGAAATACTTCTACTGGATAGCTCCTTAATTTTATTAATTAATAAATTTAATTATAGATGCGAATAAGCTTACGAACGGAGAGACTTGAACTCTCACAAATATTTCAATATTTTGTTTAACAACCTAACATTTTTTTTATTGCTTTTGTATCTGATTTACTAACAACAATAGACTTTGATAAATTTCGCTTTTGTTTTGGAGATTTTTTTTCTAAAATATGACTTTTAAAAGCTTTTCTTCTAATGAAACGTTTTTCTGCTATAAGTTTATAACGTTTTTTTGCAGCTTTTTTTACTTTTAATTTTGGCATAATTTTTATAAGTTATATTATTTTTATTTCTATCATATATTTATAAATTGATACACATACATATTGATAAATAATAATAATAAAATTTATCACTTGACTTAAGAGGATGAACTCAAGTTAATTTGAACTTAAGATACAACCTAGATATTCTAATATATTAAAATTAATATAATAATACTCAAAATATTATTATACACATATTTATAATCTTAAAAATTTAACTATCTTAGTTAAATTTTTATTTATTGTAGTAAAGAATAAATGCTGATTAAATTTTAGAGAGATATTGTAGCATCACCAGGCTCCCAATCACTAGGGCATACCTCATCAGGATTTTCTGTTATATATTGGATTGCTTGTAAAATTCTTAAGGTTTCATCAACACTACGTCCAAAAGAAAGATTATTCGTTGTTGAGTATTGAATAACACCTTTTTTATCAATAATAAATAAACCTCGTAGTGCTACACCTGATTCATGTAAAATGTTATATGAATTACTAATCTCTTTTTTTATATCGGAGACCAAAGGGTATTGCAATAATCCAACCCCTCCTTCCTCACGTTTAGTTTGTGTCCATACTAAATGTGAGTATTCACTATCAACAGATACACCTAAAACTTCAGTATCTAAAGAACTAAATTCTTTAAAACGATCACTAAATGCAGTTATTTCTGTAGGACAAACAAAAGTAAAGTTTAAAGGATAAAAAAATAAAACAACATATTTTTTCTTACGGTAATCTGATAGTCGGATATTATAACTTTCTTCATCATAAATTGCTACTGTTTCAAAGTCCGGAGCAATTTTTCCAACTTGTACATTATTATTCATAATAATATTTCCCTTATTAATTATAAGAAATTAAACTTACTTTTTTCTTTGTGACTCTACAGAAAAAGTACTTTCTAGAGTCAACTAGCAATATTCGATAGCTTAAGCATATATTTAAACATATTAATTATAATATATTTAATAGATCGTATTCCAATTCTTTTTCGAATCTAAAGGTTTCATAAAGATCATCTGTAATAATTTAATTATAATAATCGAATAATTATAACTACGTTGGAAAAAGTAGATGGCAGTTTGTATAACATGACCGTAATGATTTTTTTCTTTTGTATCAATTGCAACTAGTGCCGAATTTGCTTGGGCACATATATCTAAGTGTTTGAAAAAATCTGGATGATCCACGTTTAAAATAACAGGGAATAAACGACCAGCACTTTGATTTGTTTTTTTAATAACATGGATATCGAATTTTTTTGCATCTAAACCAATAGTAGCATAAAAACTACTTCGTTGTAAATCATTTAAATACATTGTTGCAAAAACCGATAATAAGAAAAATCTACACCATAGTTTAGATATAGTAGTAGTTAATAATTTTGGTTGTGATTTTAAAATAGCAGCAAAAAAATCTCCATGTCGGTTTTCATCTTGACACCAACTTTCAAAAAATCTGAATATTGGGTAAATACGATACTCTGGGTTTTTTTCTAGATGACGATAAATTGTTATATAGCGCCAGTAACCAATTCGTTCTGATAAATAAGTAGCATAAAAAATAAATTTAGGTGAGAAAAAAGTATACTTACGACTTTTAGTTAAAAAACCTAAATCCAAGGTTAAATTAAAATCGCTCATTGATTTATTTAAAAATCCTGCATGTCTTGCTTCATCCCTTGACATAAAAGCAAATCCTTCAGCTAACAAAGGGTTTTTAGTTTTCAGATTTCTTGATAATTCTTTGTATAATAAAAATCCTGAAAATTCAGCAGTACATGATCGTTCTAAAAATTCTGTCATAAGAGATTTAGTACGTTTATCAAAATGTGCCCACGATTGATTAAATTCTTGATCACGGATAAAATGGTGCTGGTTATAATCCATACGGAATTCTTCTATTATGGCTTCAATTTCGGCTTTATTTGATTCAACATTTAAATTAGCCATTGCTTCGAAATCTGTTGTATAAAATCTTGGCGTAAGTAAAGATTCACTAGCAGGTGTTTTTGTTTTTACATTAATTTCTTCATTCTTATTAGCATCCATTGATTTAATCATATTTTTTATCCTTAGTTATAAATAAATTAATCGATAGTTTTTTATTTTTTAATTTAACTATCTAAATGTTTTGATTATTCTTGTTAATAACAGTTGAACTCAATATATTATAATTATCTAAACTAAAACCTTTAACAATTTTTTAATCCTGTTTTTATAATTAGTCCATAACAACCTCCTTACTTAATATTACCTTTATTATATTATATAACAACTTAAGATAAAAAAAACATTTTATAAAATTACACGTTGAAACCGAACAAAGTATATAATTAAATTGAGTTTGACTTAGATGTAAAAAGAAGTATATAATAAATACTATATTGATTATATATTTTCAAAAATTAAGGAATACCAATGGATATAATTAGCTTAGGTTGGGCTACTATTATGATGATATTTACATTTTCTCTTTCGTTAGTAGTATGGGGTCGAAACGGGTTTTAAGATTATATAATTTAAAAATAAGGATATAATAATTTATGGGTGGAGAAATTTTATCAATTAGTATTTTATGCTTTAGTATGGTAATTATTGGGTTATCTCTTGGGTTTCTATTATTAAAAGTGCAAGGAGAATAAAGTTAATAATGCAATTATAATTGCATTATTAACTTTATTCTTTTTAATCTAATATAAATTATATAAAGGTTATTAGTAAACCTTATTTAATATTTCTTTATTTAGTCTTTATTTGAAAGAAGATTTTATTAAATCACATTAATAAATTAAATATTTCCTTTAAAAATGTAGTTATACATTTATTATATTATAAACTATTTACCTTTATTATAGTATCTATTATATGACTTTTTTTAGTTTATTTTCGATCTTACTTAACATTTTATTAATTTTAATCATATTAATTAGGAGTCCAAATGAACAGAGTTTGCAAGAAAATTTAATTCCATTTAAGCTTTTTGAAAGTTCTAGACGAGCAGAAACATCAATTGATAAATTACTCCAAATTTTAACTATTTTATATTTCACAATAGCTATATGTTATGTAATTGGTAGTTATTTTTAATGAAAATAATAAAAGAGGACTTTTTAGATAAAATTAAAAGTTAAGCTACTTAAAAATTTACTTCAATAGGGGCTGTGTTGGCTTCGACATTTAAAATGATACTAATTACTAAGCAGATTTAAACCTTAAAATATAAAATAATTGCAAACAATATTATGAGTTTTAATAAAAACCAAGTTTTTGCATAAAATTCTTGTGTTTTAATATCAATCAACTCTATAATCGTTGGTTGAAGTAGGTATAAGATTGTTTTCCTCCTAAATATTTATAAAATTTAGTTTTGGTCATATTATTACTATCTACTACGATATGAAATTTATGTTTATTAGTAAATATTAAATATAAACTGATTTACATTTTTGTTAGCAATTTGTTTACTAATAGTTTTAAATTTAACTGAAACAACTGATAACTAAATCTGTGATTTCAGTAATTAGTTTGATAATTTTTTAAATGGACGTGGGTTCAAATCCCACCAGCTCCTCCCTATTACCTCTTAAACTTATTATTAATTATATTACCAGTATTTATTTTTTATGGTTTAAAGTTTATTTTGTTTAAAATTTTTATAAAAATGTCCATATATATCACGAAATAAAGTAATCTTAGTTTATATTACAAGATAACCCAATACAATAGCACTACGAAAAATGTTAGTTTATTAAATTATTATACTATAATAATAATGGTTAGAGTTAAACGGGGCAATGTTGCTAGGAAGCGTAGAAATAAAATTTTAAAGCTTGCAAAAGGATTTTGTGGAACTCATTCAAGCTTATTCCGTATTGCAAATCAACAAGTAATAAAAAGTTTGGTATATGCATATCATGGAAGAAAAAAGAAAAAAAGAGTTTTTCGACAGTTATGGATCACAAGAATTAATGCGGCGGTTAAAAATTATAATTTAAAGTATAATCAGTTCATATATAATTTAAAAAAATCTAAAATTCTTTTAAACCGTAAAATGCTATCACAATTAGCTATTTTAGATCCACCAGCTTTTTCAGCTTTAGTTTTAGCAACGGATATAAAATAAGAAGTTTTATAATGTCAGAATTCTAATATCTTATTTAATTTGACTTATTAGAGAAAAGCGTCTTATAATAGATTAAAGTTAGAAGTTTTATATTTGATAAATTCTAAAATAAAAACAAATATAATTAAAACTTTACCTAAAAATTTATAAAAAACGCTAATTTTAAAATTAAATCATAATTGCATGATATAATAAATAAAAAACTATTCTTGTATTATTATTATGTATCATATATCAAAAATTCCAAAACAATTCAATATACTAACATTCCGAATCTGATGAAATAAATTTATATTTATCGCTGTCCGATAAATATAAAATAATTCTTATTTTTATAATCCTATAAAACATAAAATATTAGCATCTGTGGCCGAGTGGTTGAAGGCAGCGGACTCATAATCCGTATTCTTATTAGAACACCGCTGGTTCGAACCCAGCCAGATGCAAACTATTTTTTATTAAATCTTTGTTTTAAACGACCTGCTTTGCCTATAATATTACGTAAATAATATAATTTTGATTTACTTACGCGAGAAGATTTTAGCACCTCAATAGATGCGAATTTAGGAGAATTTACTAAAAAGGCTCTTTCAACACCAATACCTTGAAATACTTTTCGAATTGATATTGTAAAATTTATACAACTTTTACTTTTTGCAAGTATAATACCTTCATAAAATTGAACTCTCTCTTTATTACCTTCTTCTACGAACACCCCAACCTTCACTGTATCGCCTACAAATAATTTTTTTAAATCTTTCTTCATATGAACTTTCTCAACAGATTTGATGAATCTATTATTCATAAATTTTTTAATGGGAATTAAATTTGTAAAACTCATGAGCTTTCTATTCCTTAATAATATAGATATTTTTTATTTTTTATAGAATTCTTTTTATATATAATATAATTGAAAAGACTAGCATGAACTTATTAAGAATAAAATAAATACTTAGTCACCTAAAATGCGAACTATTATAACTGCTAATAGAATATAACAACAAATCCTCATTGCAATCATTTCGATCATTGGTACGCCACAGACTTTTTTATCAAGTGCAATACTTATAGTTGAAGTTATTTTATTAATCATTGCTAAACTACTAAGTTTTCTACTCATTCGATTCAGTATCATAAGGTTAATTTCTCTTAAATTATTAAATACTCATTTTACAATTAATCGACTAAAATTTTGATAAGTTTATCTATGTTTTGAAATTTACACTTTTACACTACTCTAAATATCAACTGTTTTCACTACTATTTATTAAAAGTTATCTTTTTCCTCCATAGATATTTATATAATTATTTATATTTTTTATTCAAATCGACCTATTCTTATATTATATATATAAAACTATATTTTTGTCAAAGATGAAGTAATAACTAAATTTCATTTCGTACCAATTAGGTTATTATTGATCAAACCTATTAAAATTATTAATAGTGGAGTTTACAAAATTTCACAACCAATTATATATTGCTAAATGTAAATTAGTTATTCTCTAGTATACTATTAATATTATTTAAATTGTTTTTAAGTTATAAAATTTACTTAATAATACTAATACGTACTAATCTTTAATATTAACAAATAAGGAAAAAGAAATAAATTATTTTTCATATATTCGTCAAAAAAAAATGGCTCATAAAAAAGGTGCTGGAAGTACAAAAAATGGCCGAGATTCAAACTCTAAACGTCTTGGAGTAAAATGTTTTCATGGCCATAAAGTACAAGCTGGTAGTATTTTAATAAGACAGAGAGGAGAAACCTTTGAACCCGGAAAAAATGTTGGTATTGGCAGAGATTATACTTTATACGCATCAGTTGATGGGCTAGTAAGTTTTAAAAAGAAAAGAAGAAAAACTTTTGTTTCAGTTGTCGAATCGGCCAAAGCAACAACAACAATTTATAACTATTTTGGAAAGCTTGAATTCAATTATAAAAAGATGTTCCCAAATAAAATTATTTTATAATCAATAATTAATACACTTTAAAGTATTATTATTATTTTTAAATAGATAAAAATAAGTTAATCAAAATTATATTTAAGCTCTATTAAAACATTATTTTTATAGATAGATATAATTAACTAAAAAATTTATTGGTCAATTTTATTTCTAGAATTATATGATATTCGTATATTTCAAGAAAATAGATTTTATTAGAAAAAACAGATAAAAATTAAAATTATGACACCATCGTTAACAAATTTTTTATCCAGCTTACTTGCTGGTGGTCTTATTGTAGTATTACCTATTAGTCTTGCATTATTTTTTGTTAGTAAAAAAGATGCAATAACACGTGTATCCCCAAAAAAATAAAAAATAGTTCTCAAACCGCTATTTTTTATTTTTTAAATCTCTAAGTAAAATATTTTATAGTTTCAAATTACATAATAATTACCTTTTCAAAGATCTACTAATTTATGATAAATATAGTTTTTGGAGCAAATTTTCTTCTGGGACTTCTAATCATTTTAGGCGTATTAATTTTATATTTTCTAAGAAATATCCGACCTGAACTCTCACGAGATGAGGATATATTTTTTACGACATTAGGTTTAATTTATGGCACTATTTTAATTATTCATGGTTGGCGACTTGATCCAATACTATTATTTAGTCAGGTCCTGTTAGTTAGTATAGCTCTTGCAGCTGGGTGGGAGAATATAAGACTTAGAGGCTTAATTGCGGCAAAATTAAAGAACAAATAAAATTATGAAGGATTCATTATAATAGAATTAAGTAAAATTTGCTATTTAAAATTGTTTTTTTGTTTCATTAATTAAAATATTTTATATATTCCATTCATTATGTGGCTAAACCTTCTTAGAAAATCACTACGAGAAATTTTTAAAGATATACGTAATCCTATGGTTGTTATGCTAATAACAGTTATAATTGCAGGCAGTTCTAGTAAAGCTTTAGCAATAGAACTTGATGAAGCAACAAGAACAATACCTGCAACAAGTGATGGTAAAACAATAGTATTAACTCCAGAACAAGTTAAAAGAGGAAAACGATTATTTAATTCAAGTTGTGGACAATGTCATGTTGGTGGTGTTACAAAAACAAACCCAAATTTAGGACTTGATACTGAAGCTTTAAGTTTAGCAACACCTTCACGTAATAATATTAGTGGGTTAGTTGATTATATGAAAAACCCAACAACTTATGATGGTTTAGAATCTATTGCTGAAATCCATCCAAGTATCAAAAGTGCTAACATTTTTACAAGAATGAGATCATTAGATGAAAATGATTTAGTAGATATTGCAGGTCATATATTATTACAACCTAAAATTGTTTCTGAAAAATGGGGTGGTGGAAAAATTTATTATTAATTAAAGAACTACAGTCTCAAAGATTTTTAATCTCGTGTTGTATATTAAAAATAATAATAGATTTTTATTTTATTAATTTGAAAAATATTTTATAGGAGAATTACTAATGAAAAATTTTTTTTTGGGTTTCTTTATCTCATGCTTAGCTATGATTAGTTTTTATAACCCAGCAGAAGCTGTAGATATTAATAATGGAGAAAGTGTTTTCACTGCGAATTGTTCTGCATGTCATGCTGGTGGAAATAATGTTATTATGCCTGAAAAAACTTTGAAAAAAGACGCATTAGGAACAAATCAAATGAATAGTGTTAATGCAATTACTTATCAAGTAACAAATGGGAAAAATGCCATGCCAGCTTTTGGTGGTCGTTTATCTGAAGAGGATATTCAAGATGTAGCTAATTTTGTTTTATCTCAATCTGAAAAAGGTTGGTAATAAATTTTATTAGAAATTCTCCATTAAATTTATCCTAAAATATTTTATTAACAATAATATCTAATCCTTAATTAGATTTTCATTTTCTAAAATGAGAATCTTATTTTTTTAAAATCATTTTATTTCTAAAATCCTTTTTTATTTAATAATAACCTCATGAGTAAAAAAGTATTATATCAAGAGCATGCAAGGCAAGCTTTAGAAAAAGGGATGAAAATATTAGTGGAAGCAGTTTCTGTTACTTTAGGACCAAAAGGAAGAAATGTTGTTTTAGATAAAAAATATGGTTCCCCACAAATAATTAATGATGGAGTAAGTATTGCTAAGGAAATTGAATTAGAAGATAATATTTTTAATACTGGAGTATCGTTAATAAGACAAGCGGCATCTAAAACAAATGATGTGGCAGGAGATGGTACTACGACAGCAACAGTTTTAGCCTATGCAATTGTAAAAAAAGGAATGAAAAATGTTGCAGCAGGTTCAAACCCAATTTCTATAAAATTTGGACTTGAGAAGGCCGCAAAATATTTAACTAGTCAAATTTTAGACTATGCTCGTCCTATTGAAGATAATACAGCAATTGAACAAGTAGCAACAATCTCTTCGGGAAACGATAAAGAAATTGGTGCTATGATTGCAAAAGCTCTTAAAACCGTAGGTCGTGATGGGATCATTTCTTTAGAAGAAAGTAATAATACTTTTATTGAGTTAGCGATAACAGATGGAATGAGATTAGATAAAGGATTTATTTCACCTTATTTTGTTACAAACCCTGAAAAAGGGGAAGTTGAATATGAAAATCCTTTTATTTTAATTACGAATAAAAAACTTACTTTGGTTCAACAAGATTTAATACCAATTTTAGAGAAAGTTGCTATGACTAAGCGACCTCTTTTAATAATTGCGGAAGATATTGAAAAAGAAGCGTTATCTACTTTAGTCCTTAATAAACTAAGAGGTATCGTTAATGTAGTTGCTATTCGGGCTCCTGGGTTTGGAGATTTTCGTAAAGCTTTATTAGAAGATATAGCCATTTTAACGGGTGGTACTTTAATTACCGAAGAACTAGGTTTAAGACTAGATAGTGTTGAATTAGATTTATTAGGAAAAGCCTCAAGAATAGTTGTGACAAAAGACTCAACTACTATTATTACCGAAGGTAACGTAGAGAATATTAAAAATCGTTGCGAACAGTTAAAGAAACAAATAACAATGAATGACGTAGCATATGAAATTGAAAAACTAAAAGATCGAGTAGCTAAGCTCTCTGGTGGAATTGCAGTGATAAAAGTTGGTGCTGTTACAGAAACAGAAATGAAAGATAAGAAATTAAGACTTGAGGATGCTATAAATGCTACTCGTGCAGCTGTAGAAGAGGGGATTATTCCTGGAGGAGGAGCTACCTTAGCACATTTATCAACGCCATTAAAATTGTGGGCCAAACAAAATTTAAAAGATGATCAACTTATTGGGGCCTATATACTAGCTGATTCCATTAGAGAACCACTAAAAAGGATTTCTGAGAACACAGGTAAAAATGGAAGTGTTATTACAGATTTAGTTGAAGAAAATGACTTCGAATTTGGTTATAACGCTGAAATAAACAAATTTGGGAACATGTTTGAATATGGTATAGTTGATCCAGCAAAAGTTACTCGTTCTGCTTTACAGAATTCTATATCAATAGCTAGTATGATTTTAACTACTGAATGCATTGTTGTTAGTAATAAAAGTAGCTAGTCTCGAATATAATTAATCTTTCGGGACTGACGGGACTCGAACCCGCAACTTTCACCGTGACAGGGTGATACTCTAACCAAATTGAGCTACAACCCCCTTATATTCTAAAAATCCTAACTAAATATAAAATATATCTTGTCATAAATATATACTTTTTGTCAAAAAATAAGCATTTTTTGTAAATCTATATACGTTTTATTTTGATCAAACGAAGATCTAAATCGAACTTTACTTAGCGTAGAGTCTCTTAAACATACTTTACAAAAGAACAAAATAAATATACATCATAATAGATATCACGTGACAACGCACAAATATAATTGAATGTAGCTTTTAAGGGGTAAAATGCTATGAACAAGTCTATTAAACAGATTTATATGATAAATATATTCCATGATTAAGTTGATAAAAAAATAGACACATAGCGCATATTTCCTTATCAACTTAATCATGGAGGTATTTATGTCTTTTTACACATCTTACAAGTAAAAAGACATAAATAATAAAAGAAAAGCGGCTTTTGCAGGACCAAATAGTTACCGAAAGAAAGCACATACTAACAAAATTGTTAGTAAGACCAACGCCACCACGGTATATTATGTCATTGCAAAAAGCATTCAAAAATGTGAAGATAATATTTTTTTACTAGACCTAAAACGGGTGGGTCTATAATAATCGGAAGAAAAACTCTAAATTAAATGATAAAGTCGCACGCTAAAAAGAAATTTCAGGGATATTTAATGCATATCATTACTAACCCTTGTATTCTAAAAACTTGGGTTATAGAATATAATTTACATTACCTAATTTCGGTTAGATGATCTTTTTCAGGACTATAATTAGCATGGTATAATATTAGTGCACAAGACTCTGTAGCTCAGTGGTTAGAGTAGGGGACTCATAAGCCCTTGGTCGCAGGTTCAAATCCAGCCAGAGTTATTCTTGTGGTGAGATGGCTGAGTGGCTTAAAGCGTTAGATTGCTAATCTATTGTACAAATAATCTTTGTACCGAGGGTTCGAATCCCTCTCTTTCCTCTCAAATGCTTTATTTTATATAAAGTATTCCTATACATTAATAGGATAAGACCTGTTGTCTACATTAAGTTTATATAAATTGAATGTCGCCTACAGATTTTTTTGAGGTTATTCTAGTTTCTATTAAAAAATAATAAATATTTACATTATATAGGATAAAAAATATATGGGGAACAATTCAGGTAAAATATTTGGAGTTGATCTTGGCACAACTAATTCTGTTGTAGCAGTAATGGAAGGTGGACAACCAACAGTAGTTAATAATACAGAAGGATCTAGAACAACACCTTCGATCGTGGCGTACACAAAAAATAAAGATCTTCTAGTTGGCCAAATTGCTAAAAGACAAGCAGTTATTAATCCTAAAAATACTTTTTCGTCGATAAAGCGTTTTATGGGTTCAAAATTCAGCGAATTAAGTACAGAATCAAAAGAAGTATCTTATGAATTAATTAGTGATAATAAAGATAATGTAAAAATTATTTGTTCTAATATGGATAAACAATTTAGCCCTGAAGAAATATCTTCACAAATTTTAAGAAAATTATCAAACGATGTCAGCCTATATATGGGCGAAACTATTAGTGAAGCTGTTATAACAGTTCCAGCTTACTTTAATGATGCTCAACGCCAAGCAACAAGAGATGCAGGAAGAATCGCAGGACTAGAAGTTAAAAGAATTATTAATGAACCAACAGCAGCATCATTAGCCTATGGGCTTGAAAAGAAAAATAATGAATTAGTTATTATTTTTGATTTAGGTGGTGGTACATTTGATGTTTCTTTACTAGAAGTTGGGGATGGTGTTTTTGAAGTTTTAGCGACATCGGGTGATACTAAGCTTGGTGGTGATGACTTTGATAAAAAAATTGTTAATCATATACTTCAAAACTTCAAAAATAAAGAAGGTATTGATCTCGCATCTGATCCACAAGCTTTACAACGATTAACGGAAGCTGCTGAAAAAGCAAAAATTGAATTATCAAATTTATCGGAAACAACAATAAATCTCGCATCTGATCCACAAGCTTTACAACGATTAACGGAAGCTGCTGAAAAAGCAAAAATTGAATTATCAAATTTATCGGAAACAACAATAAATTTACCATTTATTACTGCTAATCAAGATGGGCCAAAACATATAGAAGAAACATTAACTAGGGGTCAATTTGAAGAACTTTGTGAAGACTTAATAAACCGCTGTCGTCTACCAGTAGAAGCAGCTATAAAAGATGCTCGTGTTGATCGAGATACCATTAATGAATTAGTTTTAGTTGGTGGTTCTACACGTATTCCAGCTATTCAAAATTTAGTCTCAAAAATTGTAGATAAAGAACCAAACCAAACTGTAAACCCAGATGAAGTTGTAGCAATTGGAGCAGCAGTTCAGGGTGGGGTATTAGCAGGTGAAGTTAAAAATATTCTTTTACTTGATGTAACACCTTTATCTTTAGGTGTAGAGACGTTAGGTTCATTAATGACAGTTATGATACCCCGTAATACTACAATTCCAGTTAAAAAGTCAGAAACTTTTTCAACAGCTGCAGATAATCAAGAAAGTGTGGATATTGAAGTTTTACAGGGAGAACGTCAATTCGCAAAAGATAATAAAAGTTTAGGTAATTTTAAACTAGAAGGAATACCATTGGCGGCAAGAGGAATTCCACAAATTGAGGTTACCTTTGATATTAATGCTAGTGGAATTTTATCGGTTACTGCAAAAGATAAGGGGACTGGAAAGACACAACGTATCAGTATTCAGAATGCTTCAAGCTTAGAAAAAGATGAAGTCGAAAGAATGATAAAAGATGCAGAAGAATCTTCTAAGATTGACAAAGAAAAAAAAGAAAAAATTGATATAAGAAATGAAGCTGATTTAGTTTGTTATCAAAATGAAAAACAATTAAAAGAGTACGAAGATAAAATATCTCAAGAGAAAAAAGAAGGTATATTAACTGCTATAAAAGCAATTCGTACTATTTTACAAAAAGAGGATTTTGATAACCAAGAACTTAAATCAAAAATAGAAGAATTAAAAAAAGTTTCTCAAACAATGCAAGAAGAAATAGCAAATCCTACTAGTTCAGAACCTAATAGTCAACAACAACAAGCAAATCCTGGTGATACCGTTATCGATACTGATTTTGTAGAGGATAATGATTAATATTATACAATTAAATTAAGGTAGATATTTTTATCGATCTTAATTTAATTGCATAATATTTATTTGTTGATATATAATTATTTTAAATAAATTTTATCGGAGACTCCTTATGATTAGTTTATATTTCTTAAAATTATTTGTTTATGCTATTGTTACAGGATTTAGTTCGCTTTTCATCTTTGGGTTTTTATCTAACGACCCTTCAAGAAATCCAAACCGAAAAGATTTTGAATAATATGTAAATAAACATTATGAACCTTTTCAATAGTTAATAAGGTTCATAATATTTATTTACTTCTAATGTATGATAGTATACATGGGGATAGAATTTGCGAGTGTAGCTCAGTGGTAGAGCGCAACCTTGCCAAGGTTGACGTCGCGCGTTCGAATCGCGTCACTCGCTTTTAAGATAACAGTTTAATTAACTATCATAAGAATATATGATAGTTAATTAAAACAAATCTAGAAAATAATAGTTTATAATATCCTCATATACTAAATATAATAAAATCATGTTAAACCAAGATGAATTAATTATTGGTGGTAAAAATTTTACCTCACGTCTTATTACTGGGAGTGGAAAATATAAGAATTTAAAAGATATGGTTGAGTCTTTATCAAAAAGTGAAAGTCAAATGGTAACTGTTGCTATAAGAAGACTTGATTTCTTAGATACTTCTAAAAACAATAACTTAATAACAGCAATTAATTGGAAAAAAATTTGGTTATTACCTAACACAGCAGGTGCAAAAACAACAGATGAGGCGATTCGATTAGCTTTTTTAGGAAGAGAATTATCGAAAAGAATTGGTCAAGAGGAAAATAATTTTATTAAGTTAGAAGTTATATCTGATTCTAAGTATCTTTTCCCTGACCCAATAGGGACCTTAAAAGCAGCTGAATTTTTAGTAAAAAAAGGGTTTATAGTATTACCGTATACGAATAGTGATCCTATGTTAGCAAAACATTTAGAAGATATTGGTTGTTCTACTATTATGCCTTTAGGTTCACCTATCGGTTCTGGGCAAGGTATTCAAAATGTAAATAATATTCAAATTATTATTGAAAATTCAAAAATACCAGTTATAGTAGATGCAGGTATTAGTTCACCAAGTGAAGCAGCATTTGCTATGGAGTTAGGAGCTGAAGCTGTTTTAATAAATACAGCAATAGCAAAAGCTAAAAATTCTGTAGCTATGGCTAAAGCAATGAAGCTTGCAGTTCAAGCTGGAAGACAAGCTTACTTAGCAGGACAAATGGATACTTCGGGCTTTGCACAATCAAGTTCAACATTAAAAGGTTCAGGATTTTTAAAATCAACTAAAAAATAACCTTACTTCTCAAATCTATGATAAAGTTAATTTATTAAGAAATGTTATAACATATAAGAAGTTGAATGTAGAAAAATTATTTTGATCATTATTAAAAAAGCAATATTTAAAAGAAATTATAAACCTTAACAATATATATCGAAAAATACTGACATGATATTAAATAAATTTAAAAAACGTATATCTAAAAATAAAAAAGTAAGTAAAATTATACCAGTAAGTAAAAAAGTAAAGTATTTTTTTGTTATTGGAAGTAGTAAATTTTTATTAAAAAATGAACCATTGGAAGAAATGTTACGTGAACGAGCACAATTTCTTAAAAGAGAAAAAAAGCCTATTACGTTTTGGTTAGTGAAATCACCAAAATTTTTAAATTCAAGTCAATTAAGCGGTATCAAAAGTAAATTATTGGAGGCCCAATTATCTGAAGTAGAATTAACAGCAATTGTTTCAGTAGACCAAACTTTTATTACCTGGTTAAAATTAAGACTTCAAAATGTAGGTGAAGGTAGCTTTATAACTGGTGAGGATATATCTAGTCCATTAGCTTCAAATATTTAATTATGATAAAACTAGCTCAATTAAAATTTAGTTTACTCTATAAATTTATTAAAATTTATTAAAACTTTTAGAGTGCTCTAAATTTTATTATATCTTTTATAGAAAGTCATTATTTTAATAAAATAGAAAGAATTTCAATAATAAATGATAAAATTATTCCCACAAATAAAAACTGTTTGGGATGAATATAAACTCACATTAAATTCTATTAATGAGCTTGAAAAGGAATTAACCACATTAAGTGATAATGAATTAAAAAGTAAGACCTCTAAATTAAAATATTTAGCTTCTATCTCTAAAAAAGTGGTTTTAGATGAAAAAACTATAATTGAAGGGTTTGCTTTAACTCGAGAAGCTTCTAAAAGAACCATTAATTTAAGGCATTATGACATACAATTGATTGGTGGACTTTTACTGAATGAAGGTAAAATTGTAGAAATGAAGACAGGCGAAGGAAAAACTTTGGTTTGTACTTCTCCTGCCTTAGTAAATGCTTTATCCGGAAATGGAGTACATATCGTAACTATAAATGATTATTTAGCTAAACGAGATGTCGAATGGATGGGTCAAATTTATAGATTTTTAGGTTTAAAGGTTGGTCTGATACAAGATGGGGCTAGTATTGAAAATCGTAGAAAAAATTATTCTCGTGATTTAACATATGTAACTAATACAGATTTAGTTTTTGATTTTTTAAAAGATAATATGGTAATGGATAAAAAAGAGCTAGTACAAAGGCCCTTTAATTTCTGTATTATTGATGAAGTTGATTCTATTTTAATTGATGAAGCTCGAACACCTTTGATTATATCTAGAGAAGCCGATTTACTAGTTGAAAAATATTTTAAAGCTAATGAGGCCTCAAAATATTTAGAAAATAAAAAACATTTTGAGGTTGATCAAAAAGCAAAAAAAATAAGCTTAACTGAAAAAGGTTTAAACCTTGCTAAAACATTATTAAATGTAGATGATTTATATAATGTGCAAGATCCATGGATTCCTTATATTTTAAATTCATTAAAAGCTAGACACCTCTTTTTTCGTGATATTCATTATATTTTGAGAAATAATGAAGTTATTATTATTGATGAATTTACCGGTCGTATTATGGAGGGTAGAAAATGGGGAGACGGTTTACATCAAGCTATTGAAGCTAAAGAAAATATCCAAATTTTAAAAGGAAGTGAAACATTTGCTTCTATAACTTATCAAAATTTTTTTCGACTTTACCCAAAAATATCAGGTATGACGGGCACAGCTAAAACTGAAGAATTAGAATTTGAAAACATTTATAATTTATCTGTTTCTGTTTTACCTACTTATCAAAAAATAAAACGTAAAGATGAGTCTGATTTGATTTTTGTTGATGAAATAAGTAAATGGCGAGCTGTTGCCCAAGAATGTCTAAAAATGTACTCTACTGGTAGACCTGTTTTAGTAGGGACAACAACTATTCAAAACTCAGAAGTAATTTCTCATTTATTAAAGACTTATAATGTACCCCATGAATTATTAAATGCAAAACCTGAAAATGTTAAAAGGGAATCACAAATTATAGCGCAAGCAGGTTGTCTTAATTCGATTACTATCGCGACAAATATGGCTGGTCGGGGTACGGATATTTTATTAGGTGGTAATCCTGAATTTAAGGCGTTATCTTTTACTCGTTTTATATTAGAGAAATTAATTCAAGAAGAAGAATTTTTTGTTCCTGGTATTAATTTAGTGCGTTTAAAAAAAGCTTTAAAAAAAAATCCAAAACTAATCTTATATTTGAAAAAAAATTTAGATATTCTTTTAACCGTATTTGATATATCTAATAAAAAATTAAATCTTTTAGAAACTTTTATAAATGAGTTATATAATCAATTATTGATAAAGTATAAAGAGAAACAAAAAGAAGAGTCTAATTTAGTTAAATCATTAGGAGGTCTTTATGTAATAGGTACGGAACGTCATGAATCACGAAGAATTGATAACCAATTAAGAGGTCGTGCTGGACGACAAGGTAACCCTGGAAGCTCTAAATTATTTTTAAGCTTAAATGATCCATTAATTAGGGTTTTTGGAGGAGACAAGATTAAAAAAACAATGCAAACATTAAAAATTGAGAGTGAAATTCTAGATTATAAATTTTTATCAGATTCTCTAAACACAGCCCAACAAAAAGTGGAAGGTTTTTATTATGATCAAAGGAAAACATTAAATAAATATGATCAAGTTTTAGATAAACAAAGAAAAGTTATATACTATTTGAGAAAAAAAGTACTTTCTACTACATTTATGCGTGATCTAGTTATGGAATTTAGTGAAGGATTACTCGATGATTTTATTGGTTATCTAAATTCCCAAAATCAAGAAGGAAAAAAACTTGTTTTACCAAAACAAATTCTTTGTCTATTAAATAGATTGTCTATTTCGAATGGGATAATCTATAATAACTTAGATAAACTTTCTACCTTAAAAAAATTTCTTTATCAACAGTTATGGTCAAGTTATGTTTATAAAGAATTTCGTTACTCTTCCTCGACAGATTCAAGAATTTTAGAAAGATATAACCGGATTATATTTTTTAAATACATTGATTTTTATTGGTATAAACATTTAGAAAATATGAACTTTTTACTAGATGCAACTAGTTGGGAAGCCTATGCCCAAAAAGATCCGTTTCTACGTTATGATGAAAGAGCTACCAACCTTTTAAATCTTACACTTAAAGATTGTAGAGATTCGATAATCTTTGAAATCTTTATTTCTAATCTTATTTTAACTGATGAATAAAATTTATTAAAGTAGACAAATAAGTTATATCTATAGTATTATTTTAGTAAAAGTTATTTATTACAGTTATTGCAAAAAATACAATATTATATAGCAAAATTATATGACAAAAAGAACCTTAGGTGGAACAAATAAAAAAGCTGTTGGAGTTTCTGGTTTCCGTGCTCGTATGAAAACTAAACAAGGCCGTAAAGTAATAAATAATCGTCGACGAAAAAAAAGAAAAAATTTAAGTATATAATTAATAGATTTAAAAAAATAAAAAACATTTTGTTATGATTTTTGAAGAAGAACTTTTAGTTTTATTAAACGCCCGCTATCCTATTATTTATATTTTAACTATCGAAGAAGACCGTTTAGAATATACGATCCGTAATAGTATTGTCAATAAGAGTTATAGTAGTTTATATGTTTGGGATTTTATTCAAGGCTACAAATTAAACCCAATAAAAAATGAATTTGCAAAAAGGAATCCACTAGAAGCGATTGAGTTTATTGAAAAAATTAATTCAAGAACTCCTAGTATCTTTATTTTGAAAGATTTTAAGCGTTTTTTAAAGGACTTAACAATTTCGAGAAAATTGCGTAATATATTACAACTATTAAAATTACAACCTAAAACAATAATTATTGTTGATTCTGAAATTCAAATACCAAATGAATTAAAAGATCACATAACTCTTTTGAAATTTAATCTTCCGACTCCAGTTGAAATAGATGAAGAATTAGCTCGTCTGAGTAAAAGTTTAGTGCTAAGGGGTCGGTTTAAAAAAAAAATGATAGATCAAATTATTAGGGCTTGCCAAGGTCTTTCTTTAGAAAAGATTAGAAGAATTTTAGGTAAAGCAATTGTTATCTATAATAAAATGGATAAAAATGTTATCCCACTCATTTTAAAAGAAAAGCGTCAAGTTATTAGTGAAACTGAACTTTTAGAATTTTGGTCAGTTAAAACTAGTTTAAAAGATGTTGGTGGTGCTAAAAATTTAAAACTATGGTTAAATCAAAGAGGTGAAATTTTTACTGAGAAAGCTGTGAATTATGGTTTAGTTGCACCAAGAGGTTTATTACTCGTTGGGTCTGAAGGTACTGGAAAAAGCTTGCTAGCAAAGGCAATTGCTTATGAATGGAACTTACCTCTCTTACGTTTAGATATTGGGCGATTATTTGCTGGGGTTGTAGGTGAGTCTGAATCTCGAACTCGTGAAATGATTCGTATTACTGAATCATTAGCACCGTGTGCTTTATGGATTGATGAAATTGATAAAACTTTCGCAGATTCAGAAATGAGCTTAGATGGTGGAACTACACTACGTGTTTTAGGAACTTTAGCTACTTGGCTAGCTGAGAAAAAGGTCCCAGTTTTTGTTATTGCTACAGCTAATGATATTCACCTTTTACCACTTGAAATAGTTAGAAAAGGTCGTTTCGATGAAATTTTCCATTTAACTATACCAAATAGAGAAGATAGAATAGTAATTTTTGAGATCCATTTAAGACGCTTTAGACCTCAAACTTGGAAAACTTATGATACTAAAAAACTAAGTAAGGCAACTAACAAATTCTCAGGGGCAGAAATCGAACAAACTATTATCGAAGCTATGTATGTAGCTTTTACTGAAGATAGAGAATTTAATACTAACGACATTTTATTAGCGATTAAAAAAACTGTTCCAATGACGAGGATTGATCCTTTACGGGCGGAAGTTGTAGAGGGTTGGTCATCATCTGGAAGGCTTCGTATGGCTTAAATTTTTTGCCTACATTTTTTTTTGACAAAACTCCATTATTTTTATTATTTATTGTTATGATTAAACGTTTTTTTAAATATTTAGCTAATTTAAAATTAGCTATCCTAATACTATTAGTTATTTCATTAGTAATTAGTATTGGTACGATTATTGAACAGAATAAAGAAATTATTTTTTACCAAAAAAATTATTCAACACTAATTTTTAATCTACCACTTTGGCGTATCCTTTTATTTTTTGGTCTTAACAATATTTATAGTGCATGGTGGTTTTTCTTTTTATTAGGCCTTCTTGGTCTTTCTTTAGCTTGCTGTACCATTATTCAGCAATTACCTACTCTTAAGTTTTCTCGTCGGTACTATTTTTATAAACAAATAAATCAATACAATAAGTTACAGACAAAAATAAATGCAATCAAAGTTTTCCCTAGTCATTTAAGCCATACTTTATTAAATAAGCAATATTCACTTTTTCAACAATCAAATAGTTTTTATGCCTATAAAGGTTTGATTAGTAGGGTTGGACCGATTGTAGTTCATTTGAGTATTATTTGTATATTAGCAGGAAGTACATTAGGAGCATTAAAAGGATTTAATTCTCAAGAACTAATACCTAAAACAGAAGTATTCCATATCCAAAATGTTATAAAAAATGGTTTTTTTTCTTCTATTAATCAAAAGACTTTCCGTGTTAATGATTTTTGGTCGATTTATACTACTAATGGTTTAATTAAACAGTTTTATACTGATTTTTCAATTTTAAATGGTAATGGTAAAGAGATCCAAAGAAAAACTATTTCGGTTAATAACCCACTATTACTTAAAGATTTAATAATATATCAAACTGATTGGGGAATATTAGGATTGAGGCTAAAGTATTTTAAAGATAATACTTCTCGTGTAAGTCTTCAATTACCTATATCAAAAATTAATACATCAAATCAAAAAATTTGGATAAGTTCATTACCTAGCGTACAAAAGAATACTAACAGTTTTATTGTTCTTATTAAAGATAATCGAGGACAAATAAGTTTATATAATAATGAAGGAAAATTTATAAAAAGTAGTAATATTGGTGACATGATATATAATATAGATAATATCGGTTTGAATTTGATTGATGTAATTTCTTCCACTGGTATACAGATTAAATCTGATCCAGGTATACAATTGATTTACTTTGGTTTCTTTTTTTTAATATTTAGTAGTTTAATTAGTTATATCTCATTTTCAGAATTTTGGTTATTATATTCTCCTATGAAAGTTATTTCTGGTGGAAAAACAAATCGGGCAAAAGTTAAATATAATCTTGAATTTTTAAATTTTAAACAATCTTTTTTTGGCTAATTTTTTTTAGACAATTTATGATATACTATCTAATAATATAATTAGCAATCTAATATAATGTAATGTATATTATGATATACTAGTTATCTATGAATTTTGTAGGTTAATTATGAAAGAAGCTATTGGGATCGCATTAGGTTTATATTGGGCAGAAATTACTATTTTGGTTTTATTTTTAGTTATTGCATTTATATTGGAACAAAAATTTAATTTTAAAAAGCCTAGACAATGGTTTTTATCTTTTAATAATTTAATTTTTAGAAGAGGTTTATCTGCACTTGCGTATGCTGTACCGTATTTAGATATGATTAATTTACATATACCATTATTGAAAGATAATCATCCTCTTGTTTTAAGGCTGTTTATGCCAAACTTTATTACCGAATCAATTGATATTATGCAACAGGTTCCGTTCTTATCTTTTATATATTTATCCATAGGTTATGGCTTCTTTATACGTTATAAGATACCAGGAGACCGACTGGTACGATATAATATAATGTACAGTATAATGCTTGTATCTTTACAGGGCATTATTAATGAAATGTTTATTTCGTTTACAGAAGCCTTTATTGTTAATGATTATCTTAGGTCACAAGTAACCTTAATGGCTTTCTTTTGTTGGCTAACCTTATATATCCCTTGTTTTGTTAGAGCTTTTCTTGGTAAATATGATGAGAATAAATTTATACGAGAAGCAGTAGAAGTACATTTAGGTAGAGATGGTCCTGACTTTATTTGGTGGGATAGGATTAGAAAAGATAAAGCGCCAAAAAGACCACCACTTAATTGAATAGGCCGAGTTGGATTTGAACCAACGTAGGTAAACCAGCGGATTTACAATCCGCCCCCTTTAACCACTCGGGCATCGACCCTGAAAGATAATATTACTATTAGGTTAGAGGGAAAAACAACTTTTTATAAACTAATTTTAGAAAAAGAGTATAACTTTAGATGATTTTTTATAATCTATAAACACATATAAGTAAGGATTTTTTTATACTAAAAATCTATACTATACTTTAATGTATACTCTAGGGAGTGATTCGAATCGAATGCTCCAAATTAATTAAAATAATATAATATCTATAATATGAAATTAGCTTATTGGATGTACGCTGGCCCTGCTCATATTGGGACTCTTAGAATTGCAAGCTCGTTTAAAAATGTACATGCTATTATGCATGCACCTTTAGGCGATGATTATTTTAATGTAATGAGATCAATGTTAGAGAGAAAACGTGATTTTACAGCAGTAACAGCAAGTGTTGTGGATCGACATGTCTTAGCTAGAGGGTCACAAGAAAAAGTTGTTAATAATATTAGTAGAAAGGATAAGGAAGAAAAACCAGATCTAGTTGTATTAACTCCTACTTGTACTTCAAGTATTTTACAAGAAGATTTACAAAATTTTGTTAACCGTGCATCATTAGAGACTCAGGCTGATGTTTTACTTGCAGATGTGAATCATTATAGAGTTAATGAGATGCAAGCAGCTGATCGTACTTTAGAGCAAATTGTACAATTTTATATAAAAAAAGCTCAAAAAAATAAGCAATTAGATATATCAAAAACTTTAGAACCATCAGTAAATATAATAGGTTCTTTTAATTTAGCCTTCCATAACCAGCATGATATTGCTGAATTAAAACGATTAATGTCAGATTTAAACATCAAAATTAATGCTATTATACCTGAAGGAGCATCTGTTCAAGAATTAAAACATTTACCTAAAGCTTGGTTTAATATAGTTCCATATAGAGAAATTGGTTTATTAACAGCTGAATATTTAAAAGATGAATTCAATATGCCTTATATTGATACAACTCCTATGGGAGTTGTTGAGACTGCAAATTGCATTAGAAAAATTCAATATATTTTAAATGACAATGGGGTTGATGTTAATTTTGAAAAGTATATTGATATACAAACACGTTTTGTCTCACAATCTGCGTGGTTTTCTAGATCAATAGATTGCCAAAATTTAACAGGTAAAAAAGCAATCGTATTTGGTGATTCTACGCATGCTGCTGCTATGACAAAAATTTTAACAAGAGAAATGGGAATCAATGTTGTTTGGTCAGGCACATATTGTAAATATGATAAATCTTGGTTCGAAAAAGAAGTGAGTGATTTATGTGATGAAATTGTTATTACAGATGATCATAATTTAATTGGAGATTTAATTGCTAAAGTAGAGCCTGCTGTAATATTTGGGACTCAAATGGAACGCCATGTAGCTAAACGTTTAAATATCCCATGTGGTGTAATTTCTGCTCCTGTTCATATTCAAAATTTTCCTTTAAGTTATCGTCCATTTCTTGGCTATGAGGGAGCAAATCAAATTGCAGATTTAATATATAATTCTTTTACTTTAGGTATGGAAGATCACCTTTTAGAGATTTTTGGTGGTCATGATACAAAAGAAATTTTAAGTGCAGGTCTATCTGGTGATTTAGAAGGTTCGAAAATTAAATGGAATTTAGAGTCACAAACAGAATTAACAAAAATCCCTGGTTTTGTTAGAGGAAAAATTAAGCGAAATACTGAAAAATTTGCACGAGAACAAAAAATGGAATTAATTACTTTAGAAGTAATGTACGCTGCAAAGGAAGCGGCATCATAAAATATTTAAATCTTTGATTTTAATAGTATTTTCTTGACATACATTGGTTAATGTTGATATGCTGTAGGAACATATCAATCATTAACGGGACGTAGCGCAGTTTGGTAGCGTATCTGCTTTGGGAGCAGGGTGTCGCAGGTTCAAATCCTGCCGTCCCGAATAATACTTCTCGTTATTTCTTTGCGGAGTGGAGCAGTTTGGTAGCTCGTTGGGCTCATAACCCGAAAGTCGCAGGTTCAAATCCGGCCTCCGCTAAATTTAAATAAATTTATTAAATTTTCCAATTAAAGATTTAATTATACAAATAATGTCAATTTATCCTAGTCAATTCATGCCAATTTTTGGTGGTAGTACTGGTGGCTGGTTACGTTCAGCTGAAGTTGAAGAAAAGTATGTGATTACTTGGAATTCAACTCAAGAACAATTATTTGAAATGCCTACAGCTGGAACAGCTTTAATGCTTTTAGGTCAAAACCTCTTATATCTTGCCCGTAAAGAGCAATGTCTTGCTTTGGGTACACAATTAAGAAAATTAAAAATTAAAGATTATAAAATTTATAGAATCTTCCCAGGAGGGGAAATACAATTTTTGCATCCAAAAGATGGAGTATTTCCTGAAACGTCTAATGAAGGTAGAATGCCTGTTGGAAAACGAGATTTTTCTATAGGTAAGAATCCTAATCCAGCTTCTATTAAATGGAAATAATCAAAAAGTATAGCTTATAATAATATTTATTATTATAAGCCATACTTTTTGACGACCTTTTTTCATTATCTTTTGATTTAACACAATTATATTTATCAGTGATTAAAATATTTAAATTTTTGGAGAGATGGCAGAGATGGTCGATTGCGTCTGATTTGAAATCAGATGAACGTTTACGCGTTCCGTGGGTTCGAATCCGACTCTCTCCTAAATATACATTTTTCAAAACTTGCTTAAACAATATCTACTACTTTATAATATAATTATACATTAATATATTATTTTTATTGGAGTTAATAAAACATGGCTAATAGTAGATCTGCGAAAAAACGTATTAAGATAAATAAAAGAAATAATATACAAAATAATTCTTATAAGTCGTTAATAAAGTATTATGAAAAAATACATTTAAATCTTATAAAAGAATATAAAAATAATAATGAAATTATTGTAGGTCAGCCTATTTCTGACGAGATTAAGAAGAAACTTTTGACTTCTCTTGCTTTGGTAGTTAGTAGAATTGATAAAGCTGTAAAAAAAAAAATTGTTCATAAAAATACTGCAACTAGAAAAAAAAATAATTTATTTAAGAAAACGTTTAGTCCAGTATAAGACGTAAAGGATTCTAGGCAAAATCTTTTAGTATAATAACAAGATACATATATATATATATTACGTGCAAAAAATTTCTAGGCTTTATTTATTTTCAATATCCTGTTTAGATATATGACAATTATATAATAAAAATTTCTATACACTATGAAAAATTTTATAAAAAATATAAAACAAAAATCTCCAGTAATTTTACCAGATTTATCAGAAGTTCAACGAATAAGTTTCTGTTGGTTTTTAACTGAAGGGTTACCTGAAGAGTTAACAAATTGTCCTTCAATTCTTAATACTAATAGTGGAATTGAGTTGATAATTTATGGTCAAGAATATAAGATATACTATCCTGGCTTTGCTATTTTAAATGCTTTAACAAAAAAAGGTAATTATAATCTAAGAATTTATGTTTTAATGTCATTAAAAAAACATGAAATATTAAAAAATGGCATAGTACAACTAGAAGACTTTTCAAGAAAAGAACGGGTATTTTTTGGTGAAATTCCATTGTTAACTGAAAAAGGAACATTTATTTTTAATGGTTGTGAAAGAATTATTATCAGTCAAATAATTAGAAGTCCTGGAGTTTATTATAAACAGATAATAAAGGAAAAAAAAGTTTCTTATGAAGGGACAATTATTTCTAAATATGGGTCATGGTTAACTTTTGAATTAGAGTATAATCTAATTTGGGTTAAATTTGATAAACAATATAAAATCCCTATAAATTGGTTTCTTGTTGGGTTTTCATTAGAAGAATCTGAAGTATACCAAACAGTGCAAAATTTTGATTTTTTGATAAAAAGTTTAGACGTTATGCGTTACGTCATTTTTAATAAGATGATCCACAATAACGTTAATGTTAAAGAACGTAATCAAGCTTATAATAGAAGTATTTTACTTACTATTTTTAGAGTTCAAGAATTAATAAAGGAACGCCTTTTAGATAAAGGTGTATATGACTTAGGTGAAGTTGGTCGTATTAAACTTAATAAAAAATTAGATATTAATTTACCTCCAAATCGAAGAACTTTAACTTCTTTGGATATTTTAAAAGTTATTGATAAATTGATTTATATTACTTTTCATAATGAAAAACTAGATGATATAGATAATTTAGAAAACCGAAGAGTACGTTCAGTAGGTGAATTATTGCAACTTCAAGTTCGCGTCGCTCTTGGACGAATAAAAAAAAAAATTACTAGCGATGAAAAGTTAACTTCGGACATGTTTCGTGTAAAGAAAAAAAAACTGTCTACGTCTAAAAAAACTAAAATAGGAAAAGTTACAACTAATAATATTCGTAAAGATAAATTGTTTCCTAAAGAAACATTAATGCCTAATGAGTTGCTAAACTCTAAAGTTTTAACCTCTGTTATAAGAGAGTTTTTTGGGTTAAGTCCTTTATCACAATATTTTGATGAGGTAAATGCTTTAGCCCAATTAACACATAAGAGAAGAATTAGCTCTTTAGGACCAGGAGGATTAAATAGTGAACATGTTAGCTTTGCAGCAAGAGACATTCACCCAACGCAATATGGTAGATTATGTCCAATAGAAACCCCAGAAGGACAAAAAGCTGGATTAATTTCATCTTTGGCAACGCATGCTAAAATTAATAATTATGGTTTTATTACAACTCCTTTTTTTCGCGTATATAAAGGAAAAGTCCTTTATTCATTAGGACCAGTTTATTTGACTGCTGAGCAAGAAGCTAATTATAATGTTGCGTCAGGAGACGTTTTATTAACGGAAGATGATTTTTTTCAAAGTAAAATGGTTCCTGTACGCTCTTTTAACGAGTTTATAGTGGTAGATGCTCGTACTGTTAATTTTTTAGCTGTTTCACCGATACAAATACTTGCAGTAGGGGCATCTTTAATACCATTTTTAGAGCATGATGATGCTAACCGTGCTTTAATGGGATCAAATATGCAAAGACAAGCCGTTCCATTATTATACCCAAAAAAACCTATTATTGGGACAGGTATTGAACATCAAATTGCTGCTGATTCTCAAGTAGTCTTAATAAATTTATTAAATGGAATTACTGATTCTGTCTGCTCAGATCGTATTAGAATTCTTGATAATAAAAATGTAGGAAATTCTAAAATGTATTTTTTAGATAAATATCGTCGTTCAAATCAAGAAACTATAATTAATCAAAAGCCATTAATTTGGGATGGTGAAATTGTTGAACCAGGACAAATTATTGCTGATGGTCCGGGAACAGAAGGTGGTGAACTAGCTTTAGGACAAAATTTAACAGTTGCTTATATGCCTTGGGATGGTTATAACTTTGAAGATGCTATTTTAGTTAGTGAGAGATTAGTACAAGACGATATTTTCACTTCAATTCATATAGAAAAATATGAGCTTGAGCTTATAGATGACAAGGAGACATTAGAAGAAATAACTACATTAATCCCAAATATTGAGGAAGAGGAGCTTGAGAATTTAGATAGCCATGGGATAATAAAAAAAGGAACTTTTGTTAATGGCGGTGATATACTAGTTGGAAAAATCACCCCTATTCTCGAAGAAGATGAATTACCCGAAAGTAGATTATTACGAGCTATATTTAATATTGAATCACCAGAACCGGAGGATTCATCTTTAAGAGTACCGAATGGTATTTCTGGGCGTGTTATAGAAATACAAACAGCTTCGCGTGAAAAAGGTGATAATCTAGGTGCAGGTATTTATGAATGGGTTTGTATTTCAATAGCTCAAATAAAAAAAATTCGGATTGGGGATAAACTTTCAGGCCGCCATGGTAATAAAGGTGTTATTTCAAAAATTATTCCAACAGATGATATGCCATTCTTACCTGACGGTACAATAGTAGATGTTATATTAAATCCTTTAGGCGTACCGTCAAGAATGAATGTAGGTCAAATTTTTGAGTGTTTACTGGGTTTTGCAGGAGATTATTTAAATCGGAGATTTAAAGTAATTCCTTTTGATGAAATGTATAAACCAGATGCTTCTCGTATGCTTATAAATAAAGCCTTAAAAAAAGCAGCAAAAAAAACTAATAAATCTTGGTTATTTAATAAATTTTCTCCTGGAAAAATTTTGTTGACAGATGGAAGAACTGGTGAAGTATTTGATAATTCGGTTTTAGTTGGAAAACCTTATATTTTAAAACTTATTCATTTAGTGGATAAAAAAATGCATGCACGCTCAACAGGTTCATATTCACTGGTAACGCAACAACCACTAGGAGGGAAATCAAAACATGGTGGTCAAAGATTTGGTGAAATGGAAGTTTGGGCGTTAGAAGCATTTGGAGTAGCGTATACTTTACAAGAGTTATTAACTGTCAAATCAGATGATATTAATGGACGACATGAAGTTTTTACTGCTATTATTAAAGGGCATAATATACCAGAACCTGGTATACCAGAATCTTTTAATGTATTACTACGAGAATTAAACGCCTTAGGGTTAGATATGACGACCCATGAAATTGGCAAATTAGATAATGGAGAAATAACTTCCTATAAAGTTAATTTATTAACACTTCTTAAACCTAAATTAGTCTAAATTTATACATATAAACCTTAAAAAAAATGAAAAATTTAAAACAAAAATTTGATTATGTAAAAATTAATTTAGCCTCTCCTGAACGTATTCAAGAATGGGCAGAAAAAGTTTTACCTAATGGCGAAAGAGTAGGTGAAGTCACTGAACCCGAAACAATTAATTATCGGACTCATAAACCTGAAAAAGGTGGATTATTTTGTGAAAAAATATTTGGACCTGTTAAAAATTGGGAATGTAGTTGTGGTTTACATAAGTTTAAAAAAAAAGATGTTTTTTTTTGTGAAGTCTGTGGTGTTGAAGTAACAGAATCCCGAGTTCGTCGACATCGAATGGGATATATTAAATTATTATCTCCAGTTGTTCATATTTGGTATTTAAAAGGATCACCAAGTCTTTTGTCAGCGATGTTAGCATCACCTATCAATGAACTCGAGGCTGTTATTTATAATGGAAAAGAACCAGATCAAGATGAAGATGTTGCAAAATATGAAGAGGTTTTTCTCTCATCTTTTTATGATACTGAAGGTGAAGGTTTTCATTATGGGAAAAAACGTCAAGGTGCGGAAATTCTATATCATAGATTAAAAAACCTTGATTTAAAGGTAGAAATTGAGAAAAATCGAAATATAATGTTTTTTGAGACTGCAAAAAAAAAAGTTGAAGCTGCAATTAAAAAAATTCGTATCTTTGAAAATTTCTTAACTACAAATACTAGACCAGAATGGATGGTATTATATTTTCTTCCAGTTCTTCCACCCGGGATTCGCCCTATTGTAAAATTAGATAATGGGCGATTTGCTACATCAGATTTAAATGAATTATATAGAAAAATTATTATTAGGAATAAGCGACTAAAACGATTATTATCTGTTCATGCTCCCAGTGTTGTAATTTCAACTGAAAAACGTATGATTCAAGAAGCAGTTGATACACTTATTGATAACGGCAAACGAGGTTCTAAAATTCTAGATGCAAATAAACGTCCATTAAAATCATTAGCTGATATTATTGAAGGTAAACAGGGTAGATTTCGTCAAAATTTGTTAGGGAAACGTGTAGATTATTCAGGACGTTCAGTGATTATTGTAGGTCCTCAACTTAAACTAAATCAATGTGGTTTACCTTATGAGATGGCTATTGAATTATTTTTACCATTTATTATTTATAGGCTACTTTCTCAAGGATTATCCCATTCAATAAAAAGGGCTAAAAAAATTATTTATGGTAATGAACCTTTTATTTGGTATTTAACTGAAGAAATTTTGAAAAAACATCCGATCATTTTAAACCGTGCACCAACATTACATCGTTTAGGAGTACAAGCGTTTGATCCAGTCTTAATTAGAGGACGTGCGATTCAGTTACATCCGCTTGTTTGTTCATCTTTTAACGCAGATTTTGATGGTGATCAAATGGCAGTACATATTCCTTTATCTTTTGAATCACAATTAGAGACAAGATTATGTTTATTAGCCCCTAATAATTTTTTATCTCCTTCTAGTGGTGAACCAACTATTCAACCGTCACAAGATATGGTATTGGGATTTTATTATTTAACTACTCGTAATAGGAAAAATTTAAGAGGTTCAAATAATTATTTTGCTAATTTTAACGAAGTAATCTCTGCATATAAGCAAAAACAATTACAGCTTCATTCAGCTATATGGGTGCGTTGTCCTAATGATATCAATTTAGATAACCCATTAAAGTTTATAAAAAAAATTAATTTATCAAAGACTACTCAACTAGTTATTTATAATAATTTACAAAGGAAAGAAACAATAGATGGTGAATTATTAGTTCAGTATCTACGTACAACACCTGGCCGTATTATTTTCAATCAATGTGTTAACGATATATTAAATAAATCTGAGGTGAAATGATATGGTAAAACGAGCAAATATTTTCTTAAATAATACAATTAATAAAAAAGAATTAAAAAAAATTATTGAATGGTCATTTAGGAATTATGGGCAAAGAAAAGCTGCCTATTTTGTTGACCAATTAAAAGAAATGGGATTTGAATATGCAACTAAATCTGCTATCTCTCTAAGTATTGAAGATTTACGAATTCCACCTGCAAAAATTGCTCTTATGCGCAGAGCATCTTTAGATGCTTTTTTAACTGAAGTGCAAGCAAAGAACGGTGAAATAACAGAAGTAGAGAGATTTCAGAGAATTATTTATATTTGGAATACTACTAGTGAAGAATTAAAAGAAAGACTTATAGAGTTTTTTAAAAAGACTGATCCTTTAAATTCTGTTTACATTATGGCTTTTTCAGGGGCCCGTGGTAATCTTTCCCAAGTTCGGCAATTAGTTGGTATGCGAGGTTTAATGTCTGATCCAAGTGGAAGAATTATTGATAGAGCAATTGGAACGAATTTCCGAGAAGGATTATCAATTACAGATTATATTATTTCTTCTTATGGTGCTAGGAAAGGTCTGGTTGATACAGCAATTAAAACTGCAGATTCAGGTTATTTGACACGAAGACTTGTTGAAGTCGCGCAAAGTATTATAATTAGTGAATTAGATTGTAAAACTGAAAGAGGGGTTTTTTTACAGGAAAGTATAAAAGAGGAAGATGATAAAGAATTTTTATCACTCGGAGAACTCCTTAATGGCCGAGTTTTAGCTGCTTCGATATATAAACCTGATACTCAAGAAATTCTTGCTTTTAGAAATCAACAAGTGACACCTTCGCTTTTAGAAACTTTAATTAAATCAAATATTAATAAAGTCCTAGTTAGATCTCCTTTAACATGTGAATGTCGGCGCGCTGTTTGTCAACATTGTTATGGTTGGAATTTAGCTTTAGGGAATTTAGTGGAATTAGGTGAAACTGTTGGTTTGATTGCTGCTCAATCAATTGGGGAACCAGGCACTCAATTAACAATGCGAACGTTCCATACAGGAGGAGTTTTCACCAGTGAATTAATTCGTCAAGGCCGTGTAAACTATTCGGGATATTTAGATTTTATGTCTGAATTAAAGTTACGTCCTTATCGTACTCAATATGGCCAAGATGCTCTATTAAGTGAAAACCAATCTTGGGTAGGGGTTATTAATTATAAGAATAAAATTGTTAGACTTCCCATCCCAGAAGATACGATAATTTTTTCTGAGAACCATACTTATATTAGAGATAATCAAGTTTTATTAGAAGCTGCTCCCAAAATGAAAGAAATGACTCTTGGAGAGAAAGAAATTAAATATGTTAATGCAAGATACCCAGGAAAACTGATCTTAGGTATAAATGGTTTCCCACAAGATTACCGTAAACAAAATATTGCAGAGTTTAGAAAGAGAGGTAAAAAAAATTATAGTTTCTGGGTTTTATCAGGAGAAGTTTTAGCAACAGCATTTGATACCGTTATACGAGCTAGACTATTAGAAAAAATTTATAAGGATCAATCTATTGCGCAATCTAAAATAGTTACTACTATAGGTGGGTTTATTAGATTTTCTAGAAATAAGTTAACTCAAGAATTAATTGGATTAAAAACTCAAAATTATACTAATAGCAATAGTGTATTTAGAATTTTTCTGGAAAGTAATCATATAGAAGTTTCTAGTTGTAAAGTTTATCTATCTCATAACCACCAAATTAGACTGAAACCACAATTAGTAAATAAACAACTATTTTCTTTTGGGTCCCTATGTGATAAAAGATATAAAACAAAAACTGGTGGTAGTTTTTATATTTCAAATCTTTATAAACCAAGAACAATCGGAAAGAAATTAAATCGTAAACTAAAATCTGGGTCAACAATTTTTTATTTGCCTGAAGCAACAATTCAAACAGCCTCAAAAAAAAAAGATTTGAAATTTAAAAATGGTGATTATGTAAAAAAATATGAAGAAATTTTTCCAGATTATTTTATATCCATAAATGGTTTTATCCATTTTGAGATGGAGGGATCGACTCAATCTATTGTTGTTAAACCAGGTAAAAGATATATATTAGATAAAGAATTAAAATTCTATAAACATTTTAATGAGCAAATCTATTATCCTGGTGAATTAATATTAAATAAATTTTTGGTCTCTTATTTAAGTTATATAGAATTAGAGAATATTAATGGTGATACATTTTTATATATTCGTCCTATAACACGTTATGAATTTACAAATGAACACGCAGAACCTGTTTTAAATTCAAACTATTTTGCACCTCTAAATTTAATTGTTGAAGACTTTAAAGTACAGATTATATCAGGCCAACAAGTTAAGGTCGATAAGTCAATACAATTTATTGATTCTCCCTTAACAATTGATTATTCTATGGATCTAGATGATACAGAACTTGTTTTTGAGTTTAAAAAGCCTGAGAAAAAAAATTCATATTCTCAAATTAGTATTATCTATTCACAACTTTTTATTTTTGATAATCTAATTCCAAAAGAACTAAAAAAAAGTGATGTTGAAGTAAATTTACTTACAGAGGAAAAACAATTTACTGATCCTTATACTATCATTGGTGCATTTGATACTTTATCACCTTTTAATAATATTATTTCGAGTATTAAAAAAAAATCTAATAAAATAAGATCAGAAATCTTATTAACAACAAAAGCAGATTATAAAGAAATATTTCTCGATAGCCTTAATCATGAATATGAACAAAATAAATTTTTTAAAACTGACAAAGCATTTAATAATGAGCTTTTAATTAGAGAGGATGGTTTGATCAAAGAAGTAAGTGGGAATAAAATAGTTTTACATTTGGGGCAATCTTATTTTTTTTCTAATGGAGCTTTAGTTAGAAAAATTCCTGGTGATTACATTCGAAGACAGGAAACTTTAGGACAATTAGTCTTTGAACGTTTAATAACTGGTGATATTGTACAAGGTTTACCAAAGATTAATAATATTTTAGAAGCCCGTAAACCGAAAATTGAGGCATTAATTTCAACAAAACCAGGTTTTATTAATTCTATAAGATATACCCCGACATTTATTCAAATTACGACGAAGCCATCAAAAAATAATTATTATAAAGCATTACGATCTCAAAGATTATTAGTTAGAAAGTATGAATCTATTTCAGTCGGTCAACCTTTGACACAAGGCTCTTTAAACCCTCATACTCTTCTTCATGTATATTTTCGTTATTTTTGTTCCTTAGGGATATTGTCTACTTATGAATCAGCTTATCGTAGTTTAAAAAATTTGCAAGGTTTATTATTGACCTCGGTACAAGCTATTTATGTTTCACAGGGAGTTAGGATTTCTGGAAAGCACGTAGAATTAATTGTTCGCGAAATGACACAGAAAGTTTATATTGAAAACCCGGGTAAAACGTATTTTCTACCCGGAGATATTATTGACTTAGATCAAGCTCAATATATCAATCTTTGTATTAAAAATACTAATAAATTAGGATTTCGACCTATTTTATTAGGTATCACAAAGTCTTCTTTAAAAACGGATAGTTTTTTAGCAGCAGCGAGTTTCCAAGAAACCACAAGAGTTTTAACCAGAGCAGCTATCCAAGGTAAAACAGATTGGCTTAGGGGTTTAAAAGAAAATGCTATAACGGGAAGATTAATACCTGCAGGTACAGGCTTTTATATTAATAAAGATATTACTTTTACAAAAGTTGTATTACCTGAAAACCTAGTAAAAGAAGAAGATAATTTAAGCCTAAAAAAATTAGTAAAATTAAAAGAATCGAAACTAAAAAAATTAGTAAAATTTAAGTTTAATAAATAAAATAAGTTTATTGTTTATGTTCAATCTAATTAAAAGATTAAAAGTCTGCTATACTAATTAGTATAGATATCAAAACACTAATAATTATTATTTAATATATGCAATTTGTTTAAAGACATTAATTAAAAAAAAAAACTTAAACTATTTTAAAATAAAAAGGATAATTATTTTTATGGCTAAGATTGAATTGGCTCAACTTTTAGATGCAGGGGTACATTTTGGTCATAAAGCTCACCGCTGGAACCCAAAAATGTTTCCTTATATTTATGCGGAACGTAATGGTATACATATTTTAGATTTAATCCAGACAACTGAGTTTTTAAAAAGAGCGTGTGACTTTAGTAAAAGAGCCTCTGCAAAAAAACAAACATTTTTATTTGTTGGAACAAAAAAACAGGCTGCTTCTTTAATCGCAATTGAAGCACAGAAATGTGGTGCATTTTATATAAACCATCGTTGGTTAGGTGGAATGTTAACAAATTGGGTGACGATAAAAAGTAGAATAGACCGTTTAAACGATTTAGAAGCACAAGAAAAATTAAATGCTTTTAGTAATTTACCCAAAAAAGAAGCATCAAATTTAAAAAAAGAGCTTGAAAAACTTAAAAAATATTTTAATGGAGTTAAGGGAATGAAAAAAGTCCCTGATATTCTAGTAATAATAGACCAAAAACGTGAAATTATTGCTATTAAAGAGGCATTATCTTTAAATATTCCGATTATCTCAATTCTTGATACTAATTGTGATCCAGACTTAGCTACAATTCCAATACCTGGTAATGATGATTCTATCAGGTCAATAAAATATATCATTCAAAATATAACAGATAGTATTTGTTTAGGCCAACAAACTTCCTTAAAAACTTAAGGTATAGATATGGTAAAGAAAAAAAATTATAAGCAAGGATAAAAATTATTATGCTACATATTGATGCAGAAAGAGTTAGAGAATTAAGGCATAAAACTGGCGCAGGTATGATGAATTGTAAAAAAGCTTTATTAGAATCTAATGGTAATTTTGAAGAGGCTATTAAAAGTTTACGTGAAAAAGGTCAAGCTTCTGCGCATCAAAAAATAAATCGTAAAACGATTGAAGGGTTGGTAAATAGTTATATACATATTGGTGGTAGAATTGGTGTATTAATTGAGGTTAATTGTGAAACAGATTTTGTTGCACGTCGTGAAGAGTTTCAAGAATTAGTCCAAGATATTGCAATGCAGGTTGCTGCATGCCCAGATGTTCTGTATATTAAAAGTGAAGAAATACCAGAAGATGTTTTTCTTGCTGAAAAAGAAATTGAATCAGGAAAAGACGATTTAAATAATAAGCCTGATGATATTAAAGAAAAAATTATTTTAGGTAGAGTTGAGAAAACCTTAAAAAATTTAACTTTACTTGATCAACCCTTTATAAAAGATACTAATATTACTGTTGACGAATTAATAAAAGAAAAAATCAGCCTTTTTGGTGAAAATATAAGAATAAAAAGATTTACTCGTTATACATTAGGTAATTAGTAATTACATGATAGAAAAGTTTTTTTTTCTTTACTTTTATCCCTTAAAGAGTTTAGACTATAATTTTTGTAGTTTAAACTCCATGCTATTCATCTGTATACGCATTTTTGTATAAGGTGTTATAATTTATCTCTTTATTATAATTAAATATGAATATTCTTCAAAGTACTAATATTATTAATTTAAATTCATTAATCTTTTTATCAGATATTGAAGTTGGGAAACATCTTTATTGGGAAATAAATGATATTACTTTTCATGGGCAAGTCATACTGGTTAGCTCTTTTGTAATATTTTTAACACTTTTATTTTCATTCTTAGGAACTTCAAATAAAAATATGATTCCTAATGGTTGGCAAAATTTTATGGAATCGGTCGTAGAATTCGTTAAAGAGATTGCTCAAAACCAACTTGGTAAGGAATATAGACCATGGTTACCCTTTATAGGAACTTTATTCCTATTTGTTTTTGGTTGTAATTGGGCAGGGGCTGTTATTCCTTGGAAATTAATCAAGCTTTCCGAAGGGGAGTTTGGGGCTCCGACTAATGATATAAATACAACTGTAGCTTTAGCATTATTAACATCATTTATGTATTTTTATGCAGGTTTAAGTACAAAAGGATTTGGTTACTTTAAACGTTACATAGAACCTACACCTCTTTTGTTACCAATTAATATATTAGAAGACTTTACAAAGCCTCTTTCTCTAAGCTTTCGTTTATTTGGTAATATACTAGCCGATGAATTAACAGTTTCTGTATTAGCTTTATTAGTACCTTTGATTGTACCTTTACCAGTTATGCTATTAGGTGTATTTGCTAGTTCTGTTCAAGCTTTAATTTTTTCTACTTTAGCAGGGGCTTATATCGCGGAAGCTGTTGAAGGTCATTAATTTTAATTATATTGATTTTACCTAATAATATAGAATGTATTAGAAATTTGTTAATTTTTTCTTATCTAACCCACGAATAAAGTATATGGATTCTATTGTTTCTGCTGCATCTGTTATAGCTGCTGGTCTTGCTGTTGGTTTAGCTGCAATTGGTCCAGGAATTGGACAAGGGACTGCTGCTGGTCAAGCAGTTGAAGGTATCGCTCGTCAACCAGAAGCAGAAAATAAAATTCGTGGTACTTTACTTTTAAGTTTTGCCTTTATGGAAGCATTAACTATTTACGGTTTAGTTGTAGCATTAGCTTTATTATTTGCAAACCCATTTACTAATTAATATAATATTTAATAATAAAGGTCTTCTTAATCATTTAATGAAGAAGATCTTTATTATTAACTCGTTATCCTTTCCCAAAAAAAATTTTATTTTTAATATTAAAACTAAAAAATGTTTGATAACTATAACTCCATTTTAATAATAGGTACGGAAAAAACTGGAGGATTATTTGATTTTGATGGAACACTACCAGTTATAGCATTACAATTTGTAATTTTTATGTTTGTTCTAAATTTCATCTTATATACACCATTATTAGATACTATTGACGAACGAAACATTTATATTAGTAAAAGTTTATCTGAAGCTACACGTATATTAACAAAATCAAATGAATTAAACACAAAATATGAAAAGAAAACTTCTAAAGCTCGCAAAGCAGTAGCATTAGATTTATTAACTTATCAGAACTTATATAAAGATATTTTAGAAGAAAAAATGAAATCTTCGGAAGTATTTATTGATAAATTTTTAATAGAAACTACTAAAAATTTTGAAGATAATAAGGAAAATATTTTAAAAAGTTTTGATAATGAAATAGATTCTTTAAGTAACCAAATTATGAAAAAGATCATGAACTCATAACAAAATTTTCGAGTTAATTATCTTTAAAAAGCCTCAATGAAAATTTAAATATATTAATCAATTAATAAAAAATGAAAAGTTATATACAGTACTTTGTATCAAATGAAAATTTTGGAGTAACATTAAATACAGATATATTTGAATCAAATATTATAAATATAATTTTGTTGTTAGTTATCTTATTTGTTGTAATAAAAAAATTTTTAACAGAAAACCTTACTGCACGTAAAAACAAGATTGTAGAAGGTATTGAAAATGCTGAAACACGCTTAGCTGATTCTAACAAACGTTATAGTGAAGCTAAAAAACAATGGGCACAAATGGATATTATTATTAAAGAAATAAACCAGCAAATGGAAACAACAAAACAAAATGTTTTGAAGCTTAAGTGGGATCAAGGAAAAGATGATCTTTCTAAAAAATTCACGACAGCAATATTAGTTCTACGTAACAGAGAAAATAAAATTTTCAATGACGTTATTAAAGAAGTTTCTAAAAAAGCATTAACTCAAGTAGTTCTGAAGCTTAAAAAGCAATTAGGAAAAGCTGAACAATCGGCTATTGTAAATCTGAAAATAACGCAATTAGGAGAATAATAATGGCTAACACAATGTTTGGTTCAAAAATTGCAAACCCATATTCAGAAGCCCTATTACAATTAGGTTTAGATTTATATTTGAAAGAAGAAAATGCTGATACTCAAGTTTTCTTTCAAATTATTTTTGATATGGAAAATTTATTAAATATATTAAAACTAACTCCAACCTTAGAAAAATATTTGGCTAATCCTTTGATTGCTGATAAAGATAAAAAAAACGTTTTAAAAAAATGTTTAACAACAAAAACCAGTACTACAACAACAAATTTTTTAATGTTGTTAGTAGATAAAAAAAGAATAGGTTTTCTCCAAATTATAACACAAACTTTTTTGAATAAAGCTTACGATTTTGTTTGTCTTAAATTTGTAGAAGTATATTCGGCCTCGTTGTTAAGTAAAGACCAAAAAAATCAATTAGTAGAAAAACTTAAAATACTATTAGGTCCTGAGTTTACAACTTCTAAAACTTATTATTCTAAAATTAATGTAACATTTCGAATAGATAAAGAAATTTTAGGTGGTTTTATTATTAAAGTTGATTCTAAAATAATTGATTTAAGTTTACGCGGCGAACTAGAAGGTTTAGCGAAGCAAATGGAAATAAACTTACTAAGTTAAACTATTAGCTTAAGGAGGTTTACTTATTAACAGTAATCAATTTTTTCTATAATTTAAAGTTCTTATTTAAGGAAGAATAATTTGAGTTTATTATGACAAACCCGAATGAAATAAGTAATATTATTAGAAAACAAATAGAAGATTACAGTACGGATTTAAATATTGATATTATTGGGACTGTACTTCAAGTTGGAGATGGTATTGCGCGTGTATATGGGCTTGATGAAGTAATGGCTGGTGAGTTATTAGAATTCGATGAAGGTACAATCGGTATTGCATTAAATTTAGAAAATGATAATGTTGGGGCTGTACTTATGGGTGATGGTAGAGAAATTTTAGAAGGCAGTACAGTAAAGGCAACTGGTAGAATCGCTCAAATACCTGTTGGTGATGCTTTATTAGGACGTGTATTAGATCCGTTAGCTATCCCTATTGATGGTAAAGGTGACGCACAAGTAAGTGAAAGTCGTCTTATTGAATCTATGGCTCCAGGTATTATTAGCAGAAAATCGGTTTGTGAGCCTTTACAAACTGGTATTACTGCCATTGATGCTATGATTCCAATCGGTAGAGGTCAACGTGAATTAATCATTGGAGATCGCCAAACTGGAAAAACATCTATTGCTTTAGATACAATTATTAATCAAAAGGGACAAGATGTTGTTTGTGTCTATATTGCTATTGGTCAAAAAGCTTCTTCTGTGGCACAAGCTGTTACTACTCTACAAGAAAGAGAAGCATTAGATTATACGGTAGTTGTTGCTGCAAATGCTGATCAACCAGCTACATTACAATATATTGCTCCCTATACTGGGGCTGCAATTGCTGAGTACTTTATGTATACTGGTAAGCATACTTTAGTTGTTTATGATGATTTATCAAAACAAGCCTCAGCTTATCGTCAAATGTCTTTATTATTACGACGCCCACCTGGAAGAGAAGCTTATCCCGGTGATGTTTTTTATTTACATTCACGCTTACTAGAAAGAGCTGCTAAATTGAGTGATGAACTAGGTGGTGGTAGTATGACTGCATTACCAATTATTGAAACTCAAGCAGGTGACGTTTCTGCGTATATTCCTACTAATGTTATTTCAATTACTGATGGACAAATCTTTTTATCTGGGGATTTATTTAACTCAGGTTTAAGACCTGCAATAAATGTTGGTATTTCAGTATCTCGTGTAGGTTCTGCTGCACAAATAAAAGCTATGAAACAAGTAGCCGGAAAATTAAAGTTAGAATTAGCCCAATTTGATGAGCTTGAAGCGTTTTCTCAATTTGCTTCAGACCTAGATAAGGCAACACAAGCTCAACTAGCACGAGGCCGAAGACTAAGAGAAATCTTAAAACAAGCACAAAATTCTCCAATTCCAGTAGCTGAACAAGTTGCTGTTATTTATATTGGAACAAATGGATTTTTAGATGATTTAGAAGTTGGAGATATCCCTACTTTCATAAAAAGTATTCGTGAATATTTAGCAAGTTCTAAACCTGAATATTTAGAAATTGTAAACTCTTCAAAACAATTAACAACAGAGGCTGAAACGATTTTAAAAACAGCGATTTCTGATGTCAAAAAAACTTTTAACGCATAAATTTATTTAAATGCTTAAAAATTAAATTTTTAAGCGTTTAAATAAATAAAAAAATAGGTAAAATTTTACTATCAAAAAGTTGATTATTCTTTAATTAAAAAAAAGAAGTCTGTGTTACAATGTATATTAATTTGATAGCCGGGATAGCTCAGTTGGTAGAGCAGTGGATTGAAGATCCTCGTGTCACCAGTTCAAATCTGGTTTCTGGCAATTAAGTCTAATTGTGTTTGATAAATTTTTAATGATACAAACTAGTTATGGGTAAGGTTTATGATTGGTTTGAAGAAAGACTAGAAATTCAATCCATTGCTGATGATATTACAAGTAAATATGTTCCACCCCATGTAAATATTTTTTATTGTTTTGGAGGGATTGTTTTTACATGTTTCTTAGTTCAAGTTGCAACAGGGTTTGCAATGACATTTTATTATAGACCTAGTATTAGTGAAGCTTTTTCATCAGTTGAATATATTATGACTGAAGTGAATTTTGGTTGGCTTATTCGCTCTATTCATCGTTGGTCTGCGAGTATGATGGTTCTTATGTTAATTTTACACGTTTTCCGTGTATATTTAACTGGAGGGTTTAAAAAGCCACGTGAACTAACATGGGTTACTGGGGTAACTTTAGCTGTAACTACTGTTTCTTTTGGTGTTACTGGTTATTCATTACCTTGGGATCAAGTAGGATTTTGGGCTTGTAAAATTGTAACAGGGGTACCTGAGGCTGTGCCTGTTATTGGTCCACCAATAGTACAACTTCTACGTGGTGGTGTTAGTGTAGGCCAAAGTACTTTAACGCGTTTTTATAGTGCACATACATTTGTGTTACCACTAGTAGCAGCAGCTCTAATGATAACTCATTTCTTAATGATAAGAAAACAAGGTATATCAGGACCGTTATAAATAGTAGTAATAAAGAATAAATAAAATTTATTAAAAAAATAAAATTTTAATTTGTAATAAAAATATATAATTGGAGATATTATGTCGATTTTAAAAAAACCAGATTTAACAGATCCTAAATTACGTGCTAAATTAGCAAAAGGGATGGGCCATAATTACTATGGTGAGCCTGCTTGGCCAAATGATATCTTTTACATGTTTCCGATTTGTATTTTAGGAACTTTTGTATTGGTTATTGGACTAGCTGTTATGGAACCTTCAGCTTTAGGGGAAAAAGCCAATCCCTTTGCAACTCCTTTAGAGATTTTACCTGAGTGGTACTTTTTTCCAACGTTTAACTTATTACGAGTACTACCGAACAAATTATTAGGTGTTTTAGCAATGGCTTCTGTCCCAGCAGGTTTAATAACAGTACCATTTATAGAGAATGTTAATAAATTTCAAAACCCTTTTAGAAGACCTGTAGCTTCTACTGTTTTTTTAATAGGTACATTTGTTGCAATATGGTTAGGCATCGGGGCTTGTTTACCGATTAGTAAAGCAATAACATTAGGTTTATTTTAAGAATATTAATATATGCTGGAAAAAGCTTTTTCCAGCATATAGTATTTAGTAACATTAACTTTCTAATTTTCTTCTTGAGAGAATTATTATTTTATTTTAAAAATAAGATCTTATTAAATAATCTCAAAAATTTCTTCAAAAACCTTTTTAACTTTATAACCTGAATCAATAGATTCTAAAGGGTCTTTTCGTAATCGATGACGTAAACATAATACAATGATTTTTTCAATATCTTCGATTGTAATCATCTCTCTACCTTGGAACGCTGTATAAGCTTTAGCGGCTCTATTTGTAACTATATCTCCTCTTAAACCATCAACATCTAAATCACTACAAACTTTTGAAATTTTTAACCTGAAATCATAAGGCATTTCAACTTTATCTAATAAATTTTGAGCATCAATAATTTTTTGTTTCAGCGCTTCTTGTTGATCTTTATATTTATCTACCCACGCATAAGGATCTAAATCAAATAAAGTTCTTTCTTCTACGATTTTTACTCGTAAATCAGGGTCTTTTACAGTTCTGATTTCAGCATGCATACCAAAACGGTCAAGTAGTTGTGGACGTAATTCACCTTCTTCAGGATTACCTGAACCAACAAGAACAAATTGTGCAGGATGACGTATCGAAATTCCTTCTCTTTCAACTGTATTCCACCCTGAAGCTGCTGAATCTAATAAGATGTCAACTAAGTGATCATCTAATAAATTAACTTCATCAACATATAAAATACCTCGATTAGCTTTAGCTAATAGACCTGGTTCAAATGCTTTCACGCCTTCTGTTAAAGCTTTTTCGATATCAATTGTACCACAAACCCGATCTTCGGTAGCACCTAAAGGTAAATCAACCATAGGTATTTTTATAAATTCTGTCTCAGGTTTTTCTAAAGTTTCGTCTGTAGGGTGACGATTAAAAGGATCATCTTTAATAACTTCAATTTCAGGCAATAGATCCGCAATAGCCCTAATTGTAGTTGATTTACCTGTACCTCTGTCACCCATAATCATAACCCCACCAATTTTTGGATCGATAACATTTAATTCTAGGGCAAGTTTCATTTCTTCCTGGCCAACAATAGCAGTGAAGGGAAATATTGGAGTATTTTTTTTCTTAGTATTCTGTTTATTCATTTTTTTTTAAATTATTTAAAATACTTATAACTTATTTCTATATATTTATATTAAGAAAAAAACTTTAGCCCTTATCTTTACGAATATAATGTTTTCCCTAAACGAAATGCCAATAATGCAGGTAAAATTGCGAAAGCTAAAGCGATTAAAACTTCTGTGTTTGTTAACATATTTATAATTAATATTATTTAATTTTTCTAAAAATTTAAACTCTTGTATTATAGTATACTATAATATTAATATCCTGTCACTATAAAAAGTTTAATATTTTTAACCTAATTAATTTTAAAAATTATCTAATAAAAAATTTTATTAATGAATTCTATATTCCCACTATTGTATTCTATTGGGCTATTTTTTTTTCTATCCTTGATAAGTTATTATATTGTAAAACAAATAATTAATACGCAAAAGTTAGAAAAAAAAATATTTATGTTACAGAAACTAGTTAAAAAAGATCATCCTTATTACGAAGATTGCTATCAATTAGGGCAATTATATTTAAGAAAAAATCTTTTTCTTAAAGCAGTTTTAGTATTTAGAAAAGCTTTAAAATTATGGGATCCTAATGATAAAATTGGACTTGGGAACTTATATAATGCTATAGGATTTACTTTTTTTAATCTAGAAGAATATGATTATGCTATATATTATTACAAAGTAGCTATCAAAATAATTCCTGACCATACATTAGCATTAATAAATCTCGGGTATTCATTTGAAAAAGTTAATTCCGGTATCACTGGATATAATTGTTACAAAGCTGCATTATTTTGGGATCCATATAATCAATTAGCTTCTACAAGGTTTTCTGTGATCGAAAAAAAACTAAAATATATTCTTTAAAATGTAGGTCTTTTAAACTATAAATACAGAATAAATAATTATAGAATTTATATGTTGTTTCGGTTTTAGAGAAAAGATGGTATAATATAATAATGAAAACTCAATTCGAAATAATTTTATAAAATTGTTTTATAGAACTTGAGCGTTTCCTATCTTTATGTCTCCAGAGAGGAAAAGGTAAATGAACTCCAAAAAACAAGCAACCAAGGTAAAGGTTCTCGTTGATCGTAATAATGTTAATCCGACTAGTTTTGAAAAATGGGCTAAACCAGGACATTTTTCACGTACATTATCTAAAGGTCCAAAAACAACAACATGGATTTGGAATTTACATGCTGATGCACATGATTTTGATAGTCAAACAAACTCTCTAGAAGAAGTATCTAGAAAGATTTTTAGTGCTCATTTTGGACAATTATCCATCATATTTTTATGGATAAGTGGTATGCATTTCCATGGTGCATATTTCTCAAATTATTTAGCATGGTTAAATAATCCTATTAGTATCAAACCTAGTGCACAAGTTGTTTGGCCAATTGTTGGACAAGAGATCTTAAATGGTGATGTAGGTGGTAATTTTCAAGGTGTTCAAATAACATCAGGATTTTTCCAATTATGGCGTGCTGAAGGTATAACAAGTGAAATTGAATTATATTGGACAGCAATTGGTGGATTAATTATGTCGGGGTTGATGTTATTTGGTGGGTGGTTTCACTATCATAAAGCTGCACCAAAACTAGAATGGTTCCAAAATGCTGAGTCGATGTTAAATCATCATTTATCTGGTTTATTAGGTTTAGGGTGTCTTTCTTGGTCAGGACATCAAATTCATATAGCATTACCTATTAATAAACTATTAGATGCTGGTGTTGCTTCACAAGAAATTCCACTACCTTATGAATTTCTTATAAATCGAGAATTAATCGGTCAATTATACCCAAGTTTTAAAAAAGGTTTAGTACCTTTCTTTTCATTCCAGTGGGGTGAATACTCGGATTTTCTAACCTTTAAAGGTGGTTTAAACCCTGTAACAGGTGGACTTTGGTTAAGTGATACAGCACACCATCATTTAGCTTTAGCTGTTCTATTTATTGTTGCAGGTCACATGTATCGTACAAACTGGGGAATTGGTCATAGTATGAAAGAGATTTTAGAGGCACATAAGGGTCCATTTACTGGTGCAGGTCACACCGGATTATATGAAATTCTAACGACTTCTTGGCATGCCCAATTAGCAATTAATTTAGCTATGATGGGGTCATTAAGTATTATAGTTGCTCATCATATGTATGCGATGCCACCATATCCGTATATTGCGACTGATTATGCAACACAACTTTCTTTATTTACACATCATATGTGGATTGGGGGTTTCTGTATTGTAGGTGGGGCGGCCCATGGAGCAATCTTTATGGTTCGTGATTATAATCCAGCTAAAAACTATAATAATTTATTGGATAGAGTTGTTCGTCATCGAGATTCTATTATTTCTCACCTAAACTGGGTTTGTATCTTCTTAGGTTTCCATAGTTTTGGATTATACATACATAACGATACTATGAGAGCGTTAGGACGTGCTCCTGATATGTTTTCTGATACCGGTATTCCTTTAAAACCAATTTTTGCTCAAGCAATTCAAAATTTACATTTATTAGCACCGGGAAGTACTGCACCGAATGCTTTAACAACAGCAAGTTATGTGTTTGGTGGTGATATTGTTTCTATTGGATCAAAGATTGCAATAATGCCAATAAAATTAAGTACAGCGGATTTCATGGTTCATCATATCCATGCTTTTACAATTCATGTTACTGTCTTAATTCTACTAAAAGGTGTTTTATATGCACGTAGTTCAAAATTAATACCGGATAAAGCTAATTTAGGTTTCCGTTTCCCATGTGATGGTCCAGGTAGAGGGGGTACTTGCCAAGTTTCAGCTTGGGATCATGTATTCTTAGGTTTATTTTGGATGTACAATGCAATATCAGTAGTTATTTTCCATTTTAGTTGGAAAATGCAATCGGATGTTTGGGGATCAGTGACACCTACTGGGACTGTTTCTCATATTACGGGTGGTAATTTTGCACAAAGTGCACTTACTATTAATGGCTGGTTACGAGATTTCTTATGGGCACAAGCGTCACAAGTAATTCAATCATATGGTTCAGCTTTATCTGCTTATGGCTTAATCTTCCTTGGAGCACATTTTATTTGGGCATTTAGTTTAATGTTTTTATTTAGTGGTCGAGGCTATTGGCAAGAACTTATCGAGTCAATTGTATGGGCTCATAATAAAATTAAAGTGGCACCAGCAATTCAACCTCGTGCATTAAGTATTACTCAAGGTCGAGCTGTAGGATTAGCACATTATTTATTAGGTGGTATTGGGACAACATGGTCTTTCTTCTTAGCAAGAATTATTTCTGTAGGATAAAATTAACGAGGTAAAATATTTATGGTAACTAAATTTCCAAAATTTAGCCAAGCTTTAGCACAAGATCCGACAACTCGAAGAATTTGGTTTGGAATTGCAACAGCTCATGACTTTGAAACCCACGATGGCATGACAGAAGAAAATTTATATCAGAAAATCTTTGCTTCCCACTTTGGGCATTTAGCAATTATTTTTCTTTGGACATCTGGTAATTTATTCCATGTTGCTTGGCAAGGGAATTTTGAACAGTGGTCTTTAAACCCCTTAAAAGTTAAGCCAATTGCTCATACAATTTGGGATCCCCATTTTGGTGATCTTGCGATGAAAGCGTTTACAAAAGGAGGAGCTTTTTATCCAGTAAACATATCTTACTCAGGTGTTTACCATTGGTGGTATACTATTGGTATGAGAACAAATAACGATTTATATGTTGGATCTATTTTTTTAATAGGTTTATCCAGTTTATTATTATTTGCTGGTTGGTTACATTTACAACCAAAATTCCGTCCTAGTTTATCTTGGTTTAAAAATAATGAATCAAGATTAAACCATCATTTAACAGGCTTATTTGGAGTTAGCTCATTAGCTTGGACAGGACATTTAGTTCATGTAGCTATCCCAGAATCACGAGGTATTCATGTTGGTTGGGATAATTTTTTAACAACTTTACCACATCCTGAAGGTTTAACACCTTTTTTTGATGGTAATTGGAACGTGTACTCACAAAATCCTGATACTGTAGAACATATTTTTGGTACGCAAACAGGAGCAGGTACAGCGATTTTAACTTTTTTAGGTGGTTTCCATCCACAATCCCAGTCTCTTTGGCTTACTGATATTGCGCATCATCATCTTGCAATCGCAGTTGTATTTATAATTGCTGGGCATATGTACCGAACAAATTTTGCGATTGGGCATAATATGAAAGAGATTTTAGATGCTCATCGTCCACCAGGTGGTAGATTAGGTGCTGGTCACAAAGGTTTGTTTGATACAATTACAAATTCTTTACATATGCAGCTTGGTTTAGCATTAGCAGCCTTAGGTGTTATAACATCTTTAGTTGCTCAACATATGTATGCAATTCCGCCTTATGCGTTTATGGCAAAAGATTTTACAACACAAGCAGCTCTTTATACTCATCATCAGTATATTGCAGGATTTTTAATGGTTGGTGCATTTGCACATGGTGCAATTTTCTTCGTACGAGATTATGATCCAGAAGCAAATGAAGATAATGTTTTAGCTAGAATGCTTGAACATAAAGAAGCAATCATTTCTCATTTAAGTTGGGTTAGTTTGTTTTTAGGTTTCCATACATTAGGTCTATATATTCATAATGATACTGTAGTTGCGTTTGGTCAACCAGAAAAACAAATATTAGTAGAACCTGTATTTGCTCAATTTATTCAAGCTGCTTCTGGAAAAGCAGTATATGGGTTTGATCTTTTATTATCTTCAAAAGAAAGCCCAGCTTCCGCAGCAGGTAGTGAAATATGGCTCCCTGGTTGGATAGAAGCTATTAATAATGATAAAAATGATCTTTTCTTAACTATTGGTCCTGGAGATTTTTTAATCCATCACGCTATTGCTTTAGGATTACACACTACAACATTAATTTTAGTTAAAGGAGCATTAGATGCTCGTGGTTCTAAATTAATGCCTGATAAAAAAGATTTTGGTTATAGTTTCCCTTGTGATGGTCCTGGCCGTGGTGGTACTTGTGATATTTCAGCCTGGGATGCTTTCTATTTAGCAATGTTTTGGATGCTAAATACTATTGGTTGGGTTACTTTTTATTGGCATTGGAAGCACGTAACAATTTGGCAGGGAAATGCTGCTCAATTTAATGAATCTTCAAACTATATTATGGGTTGGTTACGTGATTATTTATGGTTAAATTCATCTCCATTAATTAATGGTTATAATCCTTATGGTATGAATAGTTTATCTGTATGGGCATGGATGTTCTTATTTGGGCATTTAATTTGGGCCACTGGATTTATGTTCTTAATATCATGGAGAGGTTATTGGCAAGAACTTATAGAAACATTAGTTTGGGCTCACGAACGTACGCCTCTTGCAAACTTAGTTCGCTGGCGTGATAAACCTGTAGCTTTATCAATTGTTCAAGCTAGATTAGTGGGATTAATTCATTTTACAGTAGGTTATATTTTAACGTATGCAGCTTTTGTTATAGCTTCAACTGCTGGAAAATTTGGTTAACTTAGATTATACTATCAGTTAGATTTGTATGTAAAATTTATATTTTTCTATAATTTTTACATACAAACCTAATAAAATATAAAAAATTTAATTAAGGAATTTTATATGGCTAAACAATCAATGATTGAACGAGAAAAAAAAAGAGAAAAATTAGTTTTAAAGTATAGTCAAAAACGTAAATCACTTCTTTTAGAATTTAAAAAAGCAAATACTTTTTCCGCTCAAATGGAAATCCATAAAAAAATAGAAAAGCTACCACGCAATAGTTCAAGAATTAGATTACGTAATAGATGTTGGCGAACAGGTCGTAGTCGAGGGGTTTATAGAGATTTTGGGTTATGTCGTCATATGATAAGAGAAATGGCACATAATTGTTTACTCCCAGGTGTAAGAAAAGCGAGTTGGTAAATTTTCTTAATTATTAAATTAAATAATTCATCTTAATTTTTATACAATATATTAATAAACTTGATCTAATAAGCAAAATTTTGATGTATTGTATAAAAATGAATTATAATAACAGTATTAGTTTAACTAATATCCGTAATATAAAGATTTATAGTCAAGTAGTTTCTATGATTAGTAATCAAAAAACTAATACTAGTTAATACTTAAAAAAAAAAAGGAGCTCAGTATGAAATTAGCTGTCTATGGTAAAGGTGGGATTGGTAAATCAACAACAAGTTGTAATATTTCTGTTGCTCTTTGTAGAAGAGGTAAGCGTGTATTACAAATTGGTTGTGACCCGAAACATGATAGTACATTTACTTTAACAGGATTTTTAATACCAACTATTATTGATACATTACAAGCCAAAGATTATCATTATGAAGACATTTGGCCTGAAGATGTTATCTATCAAGGTTATGGAGGTGTTGATTGTGTTGAAGCAGGGGGTCCTCCAGCGGGAGCTGGTTGTGGTGGCTATGTTGTAGGAGAAACTGTAAAACTTTTGAAAGAATTAAATGCATTTGATGAATATGATGTCATATTATTCGATGTTCTAGGTGATGTTGTTTGTGGGGGGTTCGCTGCTCCATTAAATTATGCTGATTATTGCTTAATTGTAACGGATAATGGTTTTGATGCTTTATTTGCCGCTAATAGAATTGCTGCATCAGTTCGTGAAAAGGCTAGAACACACGCTTTAAGACTTGCCGGACTTATTGGTAATAGAACAGCTACTAGAGATTTAATTGACAAATATATTGATGCAGTCCCTATGCCTGTTTTAGAAGTTTTACCTCTAATTGAGGATATTCGAGTATCTCGTGTAAAGGGTAAAACTTTATTTGAAATGACAGAATTTGATAGTTCTTTATGTTATATATGTGATTATTACTTGAATATTGCTGATCAACTTATAGCAAACCCTGAAGGTGTTGTTCCTAAAGAAGCAGCCGATAGAGAATTATTCAGTTTACTTTCTGATTTTTATTTAAATCCTAAAGAAACTGAAACTGAAAGTAATGTTTTTGAAGATGCATTTGATGAAATTGGATAAAGTAATAAAAAAGTTAAAGTAATAAGGTAAAAATATAATATCTATCGTTTATCATAATAAACGATAGATATTTATAAATAGATTATCTGGAATTTTATAATAATAGACTTATCATTTTTAATTTTTTATTAACATTTAGAAGGATTCGTATGACTCTTATAAAACAGGTAAATAATGAAGAACCAAAAGAAAAAATAAATTTTGAATGTGAAACAGGAAATTATCATACATTTTGTCCAATTAGTTGTGTCGCATGGTTATATCAAAAAATCGAAGATAGTTTTTTTTTAGTTATTGGAACAAAAACATGTGGGTATTTTTTACAAAATGCTTTAGGGGTAATGATTTTTGCTGAGCCGCGTTATGCAATGGCTGAGTTAGAAGAAGGAGATATATCTGCACAGCTCAGCGATTACGAAGAATTAAAACGGTTATGCTTGCAAGTTAAAAGAGATCGAAACCCAAGTGTTATTTTTTGGATAGGTACTTGTACGACGGAAATAATCAAAATGGATTTAGAAGGGATTGCACCAAAATTAGAAATCGAGATTGATTTACCAATTGTAGTAGCAAGAGCAAATGGACTTGATTATGCTTTTACTCAAGGTGAAGATACAGTATTAGCAGCTTTAGCGCAAAGGCCGAATCAAGATAAATCAAAAAAATCATTAGATAAAATAATTTCAGCTAATGATGAGGATGGAAATGATTATATAAAACATCCACCCCTTATTTTATTTGGTTCTATCCCCGATCCAGTTGTTAATCAACTTACTTTAGAGTTAAAAAAACAAGGTATTCGTGTTTCTGGTTGGTTACCGTCTAAACGTTACACGGAATTACCATTAATATATGAAGGAAATTACGTATGTGGTGTAAATCCTTATTTAAGTAGGACTGCAACTACATTAATGCGACGAAGAAAATGTAAATTGATAGGTGCTCCATTTCCTATAGGCCCTGACGGGACAAGAGCGTGGTTAGAAAAAATTTGTAGTGTTTTTGAAATTCAACCTACAGGATTACAAGAAAGAGAGAAAGAAATTTGGGAAAAACTAAAATATTATATTAGTCTAATAGATGGCAAAAGTGTTTTTTTTATGGGTGACAATTTATTAGAAATTTCATTAGCACGTTTTTTAATACGTTCTGGAATGATTGTCTTTGAGATTGGTATACCATACATGGATAAAAGATATCAAGGAGCGGAGTTACAATTGTTACAAAAAACTTGTAAAGAAAAAAATGTACCAATTCCTATTATTGTTGAAAAACCAGATAATTTTAATCAAGTTGATAGAATTCGTGCTATGAAACCGGATCTAGTTATTACTGGTATGGCACATGCTAACCCGTTAGAAGCAAGAGGGATAAATACAAAATGGTCTGTTGAATTTACATTTGCTCAAATTCATGGATTTACAAATGCTATTGAAGTCTTAGAATTAGTAACTCGACCATTACGACGTAATCATAAACTTGATAAAATAAGCTCAGAACGTTACACTGATCACCGTTAATATTATATATTTTAATCTCACAATTTAAAGTGTTAGTAAATATAATTTTATAAGAATTAAAGCAAGGTCTTAATAAAATTTATAGACTACCCAAAATATTCATATTCTAATGATGTAATTATAAATAGATCTGCAAATGAAATAGACGAATCTTAAATATTTATGTACTATACTATATAGATATATGTATTTCTATATTCTATGTAGTATGGGAAATTTATTTTTTCTTAAAATCTATCGTTTTCAATAATTTTATAAATAATGTTTAAATTTAAAAAATCATTATTAATCTTTGTATTAGTTTTTAGTTTACCATTAGTTACATTTGCAGATGTAGCAGGTTTAACTAAATGTAGTGAGTCGACAACTTTCAATAAAAGATTAGATGCAAGTGTTAAAAAACTAGAGGGAAGAATTCAAAAATATGAAGCGGGTTCTCCTCCAGCATTAGCTTTAGAACAGCAAATAAATCGAACTAAACAAAGATTTGATCGTTATTCTAATTCTGAATTACTGTGTGGGAAAGATGGTTTACCACATCTTATAACAGATGGCAGATGGGACCATGCTGTTGAATTTATGATTCCAGGAATGATGTTTCTTTATATTACTGGATGGATAGGTTGGGTAGGTCGTAATTATCTAAATACTATAAGTGGTAGTTCAAATCCAACAGAAAAAGAAATTATAATAGATGTCCCTTTAGCATTAAAAATTATGTCTTCAGGTTTTATTTGGCCAGTTTCAGCTTGGCAAGAATTTACTAGTGGGAATTTTTTAGCGCCTGATTCAGACATTACAGTATCCCCAAGATAATAAAATTATTACCTAAAAAACTTGAGTTAAATATATACTTATTAATTAAAAATAAATAATATGGAAAATTTTTTAAAGTACCTTTCTACAGCTCCTGTCTTATTCGTTGCATGGATGACATTTACTGCAGGTTTTATAATTGAAGCTAATCGTTTTTATCCTGATGCGTTAACCTTTCCAGTTTTTTAATAATTATACCGTAATATAATGGCATTAATAACTATATTACGGTATAGTTATTAAAAAACTGAGAAGCATTATAAAAAATTTAATAGGAAAAAGAATGAATATATACCTTTCACCAATCGAACACAATGAATTGAATTTACCAATAAGTAAATTACCGAGTAATATTAATCATTCGGTTACAAAGATAAATCCATTAGAAAAAACACATACTGATATTGATTCTACTTGTAATACAGAAGATATCGAAATCAGTAAATTTTATAAGAAATATCAATCAAAAAAGAAAAAAAAATTTGAAGAAACAAAATCTCACAAAAAATTAAACCAAATTAAGGTTTTTTTTATTGTTAAATCTAAAGTTGTAAAAGGAAAAGGTAATATTAATCATTCGGTTACAAAGATAAATCCATTAGAAAAAACACATACTGATATTGATTCTACTTGTAATACAGAAGATATCGAAATCAGTAAATTTTATAAGAAATATCAATCAAAAAAGAAAAAAAAATTTGAAGAAACAAAATCTCACAAAAAATTAAACCAAATTAAGGTTTTTTTTATTGTTAAATCTAAAGTTGTAAAAGGAAAAGAAGTTCGATATGCGATACCAATTCGAAATTTTGATGATTTAGGTAATTCTATTCTAGAAAAATCAAACTCATTTATAGCAAGTGTTTTTTACTTAAAAGCAGACCATCATCTAAATGGACTTGAATACATTGAGGGTAATCCTGGCGCCCGTCCGTTTCGTTTAGATGGGATTATAGACCCAGAATCTCCATTTTATGAGGAGGCAGAATTCCCTTTAGAAAATTTAATTTTACCAAAAAAATATGTAGTTAGTCAAGGTAAACTTACATTAGACAAAGAATCTGAAATGAATAATCTTGGCAAGATGGTAGTAGAGGAATCTCAAGCAATGAAATCTGTTTTTTCTTTTCCCACTGAGTATGAATATACTGAATCAATGTTAGATAATACATTTCTGGTAAATTCATCCAAGTATGGTATCGATATTAGACAAAAAAATAGTATTAATGGTGCAAAAGAGAAAAATAGCTTTTTAAGCCGCTTAGAAGATTTTAATTTAAAAGAAGATCGTTTTAAATTGTTTAATATGTCAAATATTTTTGAACTTCTATTTGGTAATATAAATGCCTCAGTCGATAAAAATATTATTCCCGTTTTTTCCAGTTTAGAAGATGCTCAAGATCTTTTAATAACGATTCTTGATGAAATTAATCAACCTTTTCAAGTCAGAAGAAAAATTGAGGATTACAATACAACTCAGTATTCTAAAAGCTTAAGTTATCTTGATGATTCTTTTAGTTTTCACAACAATTATTTTCTTCCCGGACCTAAAAGTAAACTAGAGCGCGCACAATATTTATTAATAAAATATGGAATATTTAAATCATCAGATTTCTCTAAATATTCAGATCATGACTTTTATAATGAAAATAAATACCAAATAAAAGGGCCTTTTTATGTAGAAGATGCAGATACAATAGCTTCTAATGATGCTTATGTACCAACAAAATCTGCACCGAAATTTATTTGGAGAGAAGTAGACTACTGGTCCTTTTTAAATTACTATTTTCCGGGTCAGCAAGAATCTTATAGTTGGTGGGAATCTAGAGATATGACTGAAACCGATAAGGGATTACTTAAAAAGAGCCAAGAGATTAAAATAATATCTATGGGTTTGGGAGATTTTTTAGAGTTTTGGAATAACCCTACTATAAAAAATGGAGAAGTCTTATTTATACCATCGTCAACTGATTTAAATACAAAAAAATTATCTTTACTACCGAGAAATAGAAAACCTAAAGATAAGTTTTATAATTATCAGCAAAAATTTCGAAAATTAAAAAAGCCCAATACTGAAAATTATATGTATGAAATAAAACTTTCAGCTGAGTAAATTTAACTTCATAAATAATCTATCTTAAGTCAAGCTGCAGAATTAAAATTTTAATAATTTTTTCCTTCTTGATAAATTAAATTTTTTTTACTTAATTTATCAAGAAGGAAAAAATTATTAAAATTTTAATTCTGCAGCTTGAACTTTTTCAAATTGTTTTTTCTTTATTACAAAGAATATTTGTGTAAATAAAACGGAAAAAGCAAAAACGATAAAACCAATTACTCGGTTTGGATCTTGTAAAACAATCTCAACGTCTGTTTGTCCAAATCCACCAACATTAGGATCTTTTGTTAAAGGTTGATCTACCTTAATATTATCTTTTTTCGAAATAATTAATGATAAACCTTTTGGAATATTTTGTTTAGTCTCTTTTCCTTTAGAATCTAATAAAGTTATTGCTGTTTCACCTTTATCTAAAGTTTCAATATCTATAACCTGTCCTTCAAACGAAGAAGTAACAATATTATTATTACTTTTCTCACCCGTTGGATAGATTTGACCACGACCTCGATTTGCTCCTACATAAATTGGGTATTTTAAAAAATTAATTTTTTTATTGGTTGCTGGATCTGGTGATAAAACAGGGAAAATAATTTCTTGATGTGTATCACCAGCAATTGGTCCAACTACTAGTATATTATCTTGAGTTGGACTATAAGGTGATATAAACACACCTTTACTTTTTTCTTTAATTTCCGTTGAAATTAAATTATTTGGAGCTAGTTTAAAACCTTCTGGTAATATAACAACTGCACCAACATTTAATCCACTTAATTGACCGTTACCTAAAATTTGTTTTGCATCTTTCGCATAAGGAATTTTAACAGCAGCTTCAAAGACTTTATTTGGTAATACTGCTTTTGGTGATTCTACTTGAACAGGTTTTTCTGCCAAGTGACAATTTGCACAAGCAATTCGTCCATTAGCAGCACGAGGATTTGTATAGGCTTGTTGAGCATATATTGGGTAAGCCTCTGACATTTTAATAGAAAATGGAATGCTACTAATGATAAAAATAAAACTTATTATGAAAAATTTCATTAGTCTTCTCAAAAGTTCCATATTGAAATTTGGTAAATTAAAAAGTTTTGTATGAATAATACTTGATAAAAAGAAAGTAAAAAGCCTCTTACAAATATTTAAGATTTAAATAGTTATAAGGGTTTCTTGATTAAACTAATTGAGGTGATACTACCTAAAAAATATAAAAGAAATAAAGCACCAGATAATAATAATTGTGTTATAGGATCTGCTGAAGGTGTTAATATTGCACCTAAAATTGTACAAAATAGTATCATTGCTCTCCAACAGCTTAACATTTCTTTTGGATCAATTATTCTTGATACACTTAGCATAATCTGAACGATTGGCACTTGAAAAACTATCCCAGTACTTACAAATAAAGTCGAAACAAAACTAAAATATTGAGTAAATGACCAAAGGGGTTCGACCACATCTGAACCGTAAAGAAGAAAAAAGTTTAATGCTGCAGGGACCAGCAAAAAGTAAGAGAAAAATAATCCAAGAAAAAATAAAAAAATACAACCTGTTAATATAAACAGTATAATATTTTTTTCATTTTTTGTTAAAGCTGGTCGAAAAAAAAAAATTGTTTGAATAATAACTAGAGGGGTTGAAAACAATATACCTGTATAAATTGACATTACTAATGTTGAAACAAAATATTCACCTGGTGACAATTGAAAAAATTGTATATTCGCGACTGGGCTTTCTAAAATTTTAACTAGTGTCTTAACATTATAAAGTGTTAAAGCTGTCACAATAGAAAAAAACCCTAAAATATAAAAAAGACGATGTCTTGTTTCATAGTAATGTTCGTTAAAAAATAGTTCTAAATCATCTATATCATTAGATAAATTAAGATTATTACTAATTTCATCTTTAGCAATATTAAAAAAAGGATAAAATTTAAACTTTAATGTTTTAAAGTTTTGTTTCATAATTTCTAGTCATTTCGTAAAACTATATAAATTTAAAAGCTTTAACTTTAGCTGATGCTATTTTTAGTTCTTGTGAAGCATCAATTATTTCTTTTGTTGTTTTAGCAGCATCTAAATTCTTTTTTGCTTTTGCTAAGATCTCTTTTGCTTTATCATAATCTTCTTTGATTACTTCTTCAACCCCACTAATTAAAACTAAAACTTCATCATTTTGAATTACAGCGAAGCCTCCTAATACAATAATTGGTGTCCATTTTGAATTAACTTTTATTCGAAGAATTCCAATTTCTAAAGAAGTAATTAAAGGTGCATGACCTGTAAGTATACCTAATTGACCTGTAAGACTTGGTAAAACTACTCCTTCAGCAGTCGTATCCCATATTAGGCCATCGGGTGCAATAACACGAATATTTAAACTCATTGAAAATTTCCTAATTAATTTTTAAAAGTTTTTGCTTTAGAGATTGCTTCGTTAATATCACCAACTAAATAAAAAGCTTGTTCAGGTAAATCATCTAATTCTCCAGCTAAAATCATATTAAAGCCTTTAATTGTATTTTCTAGGTCTACGTATTTACCCGGTGAACCAGTAAATACTTCTGCAACAAAGAATGGTTGTGATAAGAATCGTTCAATTTTTCGAGCACGGTCTACAACTAAACGGTCTTCTTCAGATAATTCATCAATTCCTAAAATAGCAATAATATCTTGTAATTCTTTGTAACGTTGTAATGTTTCTTTAACTAATTGCGCTGTTTTATAATGCTCATCACCAACAATTAAAGGTTGTAACATCGTTGAAGTTGAATCTAAAGGATCTACTGCTGGGTAGATTCCTTTAGCTGCTAGTCCCCTTGATAATACTGTTGTCGCATCTAAATGGGCAAAAGTAGTTGCTGGGGCTGGATCTGTTAAATCATCTGCTGGTACATAAACAGCTTGAATAGAAGTTATTGACCCTTGATTAGTTGAAGTGATACGTTCTTGTAAAGCACCCATCTCAGTACCTAGCGTTGGTTGATACCCTACAGCTGAAGGCATACGTCCTAATAATGCTGAAACCTCTGATCCAGCTTGTACAAATCTAAAAATGTTATCAATAAATAATAAAACATCTTGCTTATTAATATCACGGAAATATTCAGCCATTGTTAATGCAGTTAGTCCAACACGCATACGTGCACCAGGTGGCTCATTCATTTGACCATAAACTAAAGCTACTTTAGATTCTAATAAGCTTTTTTCATTAATTACCCCTGATTCTTTCATTTCCATATATAAATCATTTCCTTCACGTGTTCTTTCACCTACTCCCCCAAAAACGGAAACGCCACCATGTGCTTTAGCAATATTATTAATCAATTCCATAATTAAAACGGTTTTACCTACACCAGCACCACCAAATAGACCAATTTTACCCCCCCTACGGTAAGGTGCTAATAAATCCACTACTTTAATACCAGTTTCAAAAATCGCAGGTTTAGTTTCAAGATCAGTAAATGCTGGTGCAGGTCTATGAATAGGTAATGTTTCCTCTCCTACACTATCAGATAAGTTATCTACTGGTTGCCCTAAAACGTTAAAGATACGCCCTAATGTTGGTTTACCAACCGGCACTGAAATTGGAGCGTCCAGATCAATAACAGACACTCCTCTTTGTAAACCATCAGTTGCACTCATTGCGATAGCGCGAACTCGATTATCTCCTAATAATTGTTGTACTTCACAAATAATTGGACCCTCTTTACCTTGGACTTCAAGAGCGTTATAAATTTTTGGTAAAATACCTGAAGAGAAGACTGCATCAATAACTGGTCCAATAACTTGTGTTATGTAACCGGTATTTACATTTTTTTCGTTCGCTGTTTTATTCGTAGTCATTTTTTATTTCTTTACGTTAATATTTAATAATAATGAAACCTGATAAATTTTTAATTAATCAAATGTACTTTTTAAAATAAAAGTAAACTCTAGAAGAGTTTTAGTTTAAAAAAAATTTTAATCTATAGGTTTTAAAAATAAAAAAGGATTAATAAGTTTCGGTTTATAAAAATTAACTGAGTTTTACCAATAGAATTTATTTAATTAAGTTGAAAGTCGGCCTGTTGTACGCAACCAATTTTGAGCTTCAATATAATTATTTGGTGCAAGATTAACTGCTTGTTTCCAATACTCTGCTGCTTTATTAAAAAGTAACTTAGCCACATCAATATTTTGTTTTTCTGAAGCTTTTACACCTTGGTAGTGATATATAACCGCAATATTATTTAAAGCCTGTGGTAAATTTGGGTTTAATTCTAATGCTTGGTGATAATATTCTAGGGCCTTTAGATATTCACCGTTACTTGAATAAATTAAACCAATATTATATAAAATAAAACTCCGGTCGTAAGGGTCTTCTTCAAGCTGTAAAGCTTCATAGTAGTTTTCTAAAGCTTCTGCATACTCACCTTCAGATTGTGCGGACATCCCATCTCTGTAGTAGAAGAATGCTTGCTTTTCTTCTTTACTTGCTGGAAAAACCTTTAAAATAATGTCAGCCATAATTGTAAAAGTTTTATCAATGAAATTATCATTTCTTTGTGAACGACTCATACTATTTAAAATTTTTTATCTTTTATATTTTATTTCTGCAAATAATGTAAAAAAGGATATTATTTAGTTATTTTTTGTTTTTAATATTATTAGTTCTCTACTGATGTCACGAAAGGTAATAAATGTAAATATCGAGCTCTTTTAATAGCTTTTGAAAGTTGTCTTTGCTGTTTTAAGGTTAGATTAGTTGATCGTCGGGATTTTATTTTCCCATGCTCTGTACAAAAAGCTAATAAAATATCGACTTGTTTATAATCAATTGTCGCAGTTGGCTTAAGTTTAAATGGCTGTCGTCGAACTTTTTTTTTATTTTCTTTAATTCGACTTTTCCCTTCCACATTCTCTGTACTTCTATTTTTTATAGTATTATTATGTTTTAAATTTTCTAAATTAGTTATCATATTATTCCTTTATTTTATTTCTTTATGTAGAGTATGTAAATTACAATTAGGACAATACTTCTTCACCTCAAGTCTATCTGGTGTATTTCTACGATTTTTTGTTGTCGTATAATCAATTTTTTTTGATTTTCTTTTTTGATCTTCAGTATTAGAATTTTTTTTACAATCTTGACATCTTAATGTTATGATAATTCTAGCCCCTTTATTTTTTGGCATAACAAACTTATTAAATTAAAGTATTTTTTAAATGATAATTATTGGTAATCTTTGTAATAGTAAGAAGGATATCGAGATAAATATAATATATAATATAGTATTTTATATTATATTAATTTATAGATCAATAGATGTCTATTTTTATTATGTTATTCATTTAAATAATTCATTAATATTATTTAATATGCTTGAAATTTTTATCCTTTCGTTATATAATCATATGGATAATATTATTTAAAAAATATTTTTTAAGTAATACTAAGATTGTAGCAGTAAATAAAAAATTTATAATCTTATTAATTAATAATAATAATAATTTGAGGAGATACATTTATGTTTGAAAGATTCACAGAACGGGCTTTACAAGTAATTATGATGTCACAAGAAGAATCACGACGCTTAGGACATAACTTTGTAGGTACAGAACAAATTCTTTTAGGTTTATTAGGAGAAGGTTGTGGTGTAACAATAAATGCTGTTAGAGAATATGGGATTAATATCCGAAAAGTAAGGATAGAAGTTGAACGATTAATAGGTAAGGGTACTGGTTTTGTAGCAATAGAAATACCTTTTACCCCTCGAGCAAAAAAAATATTGGAAATGTCGATAAAACAATCAAAAGATCTAAATCATAGTTATATTAACACAGAACATATTTTTTTAGCCTTATTAAATGATACAGATGGTATCTGTGCAAAAGTTCTTCAAAATCTTGGTGCGAATATACCTCGTATCAAAGCATACATACTGAATGAATTAAATCAAAATCATGAAGGTTCTCCTAAAGTATTAGCAAATGTCGGAACAGGAGATCAAACTTCAAATCCGAATCTAAAACAAACTAAAGATTTATTTCTTTTTGATGATTTAGATCCTAGTAATCTAACAACGCCAAACTTAATGGAGTATACAACAGATTTAACAGAATCAGCTCAAAGAGCAAAGATTGATCCTGTTGTTGGGAGAGAAAATGAGATTGAACGTGTAATACAAATTATATCACGACGTCGTAAAAATAACCCAATTTTAATTGGTGAGCCTGGGGTAGGGAAAACAGCAGTAGCAGAAGGGTTAGCACAAAGAATTGTACAGCGTGAAGTGCCAAGTGAACTACACGATTATAAAGTATTTGTATTAGACATAACATTGTTATTAGCTGGTACAAAATATAGAGGTGAATTTGAAGAACGTTTAAAACGAATTGTTCAAGAATTAAAAGAACAAAAAAATATAATTATTGTTATTGATGAGGTTCATACATTAGTTGGTGCTGGTGCTGCTGAAGGAGCATTAGATGCAGCAAACATATTAAAACCTGCTTTGGCACGTGGAGAATTACAATGTATTGGAGCAACAACAATCGATGAATATAGACAACATATTGAAAAAGATCCTGCTTTAGAACGTCGTTTCCAACCTGTTTGGGTTAATGAGCCGAGTATCGAAGAGACAATAACTATTTTAAAAGGTTTAAGATTACGTTATGAGCAACACCATAGGTTAGAAATTACTAATGAGGCTTTAGTTGCTGCAGCTAATTTAGGTGCGCAATATATAGCTGATAGATTTTTACCAGATAAGGCAATTGATTTGATTGATGAAGGTAGCGCAAGAGTTAGGTTAGTAAATTATCGTCTTCCTCCAGCTGTACAAATATTAGATAAAGAATTAAGAAGAATTTTAGAAGATAAAGATTTAGCTGTACGTGAGCAGAGATTTGAAACTGCTACTGAAATTAGAGACGATGAATTAAGTTTACGATCACAAATGGGTGCGATTATTAAAGCAAGTAATACAACAATTCCTAAAGGTGTCCTTGAACGATTAAAAGTGGGAGCTCAAGATATTGCTTCAATTGTAGCTTTATGGACTGGAGTACCAGTGACAAAAATTACTAAAGATGAGAACACAAGATTATTAGAATTAGAAAGTGTTTTACATAAAAGAGTTATTGGACAGAAAGAAGCTGTTTCTGCTGTAGCCAGAGCTGTACGCCGAGCTAGAGTTGGAATGAGAAACATGAAACGACCAATTGCTAGTTTCTTCTTCTCGGGTCCTACAGGAGTTGGTAAAACTGAATTAACTAAGACTTTAGCTTCATTCTTTTTTGGAGCAGAGGATTCGATGGTCCGTTTAGATATGTCTGAATTTATGGAGCGTCATACAGTAGCGAAATTAATTGGTTCACCACCAGGTTATATAGGTTATAATGAAGGTGGACAATTAACAGAAGCTGTTCGACGTAAACCATATACTGTTGTGCTTTTTGATGAAGTAGAAAAAGCTCATCCTGATGTTTTTAATTTATTACTTCAAATACTTGAAGATGGGCGTTTAACAGACTCGAAAGGTCGTATTATTGATTTTAAAAATACAATTTTAATCATGACTTCGAACTTAGGCTCTAAAGCAATTCAAGATAACTCTCTTTCTTCTCAAGGGATGGGTTTTGGTGGAGAAAAAGCCGAAACACAAAAAACAAAATATGCTCAATTATGTAATACTGTTGGGGAAAGTCTTAAAGCATTCTTTAAACCAGAATTTTTAAACCGTATTGATGAGATAATTGTTTTTGAACAGCTTACTAAAGCAAATATTACGGAAATCGCTGAAATTATGGTTAATGATCTAATCGAAAGAGTAAAAGAAGAGAAAGATATAACCCTATCATTAACACCCCGTATGATGGAATTACTTGTTGAAGAAGGTTTTAATCCTACATATGGTGCAAGACCTCTACGCCGTGCTATTGTAAAATTAGTTGAAGATAAAGTTTCTCTTGAATATTTACGTTATAAAAATGAGAATGATAATGATGATGCAGTAGATATTTTAGTTGATGTTGATCTGAATAAAGTTAAAGTTTCAATATCAAAAACTATTATAAAAGAAGAAATAAAACCAGTAGAGGAAATAAAACAACCACAAGAAAAACGTTCATATAAGATTGTAGTCCCTCGTTTAGAAAAAATAAAAAAAGAAGAAGAAGAAAAAAAAGCAAAAGCAGTCGAAATAAAATAGAGTTAGTTTAGCTTTTCAAGTAAAGATTGTATTAAGATTAAATATAGAACTTGAGTGAAGAAAGAATAATTATATGATTATATTTAAGAAAAGATTCGCTTCGACACGAATATGAATCTAGTAAAAAATTTAGTTAGGAGTATCAATATGGATATACGTCTTTTATTTGTTTTTTTTCCTGTTTTAGCGGCAGCCTCATGGGCATTATATAATATTGGACGAGTAGCTTTACAACAGTATAAAAAAATTGCGAACTCATAATTTTTTTTAATCTGGCTTTAATTTTAAATTGAAGCTAGATTCCTTTATAGTCAAAAATAATATTTACGATAATTATGAAAAGAATTATTTCAGTTTTGGTTGAAAAGGATAGCGGAGGATTGGCCCGTATTATAAGTTTACTAACTAGAAAAAGATTTCATATTGAAAGTATTGCAATAGGAGCATGTGAAAGAAAATGCTATGAAAGAATAACAATTATAGTGCTCAATAAAAATGATGGGGTGGATGCTGGTAAGCAATTAGCAAAACAAATTAAGAAGCTTTTTAATGTAGTAAATGTAAAAGATATAACCTATCTTCCTTTAATCGAAAGAGAATTACTATTAGTAAAACTTCAAGTTAGTTTACTAGAAAGAACTGAAATCTTAAACCTAGCTCAAATATTTAGATTTAAGATTACTGATGTTACAGATTCGACAATTATTTTAGAGATTACAGCTGATCAAGGAAAAGTTGCTGCTTTAGAAAAACTCTTAGAAAAATATAAGATTTTAGAATTATGTAGAACTGGTGGTATTGCTTTAATAAGAGAATCGAGAGTTAGTTCATTATCTTTAAAAGAATATCCAGAGTTTAAAGTTCAGACAGGTAAAAATTATTTAGAGAATATTGAAGATTTATTCAAAAACGATATATAAGAATATTATTATAACAGATTTTTTCAGAGAGGCTTAAATTTTTTTTAGCCTTTTATAATGTAATGTTATAATATTTGATAATTAAAATAATATATCAAATAGTAAATACGATGAAACACTTAACCTTTTTTGTTCACCACCTAGCCAACTACCAGGCTTTTCTTCGTATGATAAGCATTCATTAACATCCCATTCTAAAAGATATAAACTTTTTTTGGAGAAAAAGTTTATACAAAATAAAATAGGAGCTTGAGGGGAAAAGTATTTATCTGTACCCTTAATCATTTCTTGGTGTTGTTGTTCAATAAGAAAATAAACTCTACAACCATTTATTCTAGCGCAATTTAAACAAATACACATAATTAGACTTATTTTATTTTTGAGGACAGTTTATATTATTATAGATTGTTCTAATTATTTTTGTTAAATCACTGGATCATAAAAAACTCCAAATATGACTTAATTAATAACATTCTCTTATTAATTCAAGTTAAAGATTTTTTTTTAATTTATTAAACCTTCACTTTAATTTAACCTTAAAAATTTTCATAATGGTCTATAGAAATTTTTTAAGATCGTCGCAATTCAAGAAACAATATTTTGCACGTCTAACTGTTATATTTGAATTTAGTAGTTGAGAATTAAAATGATTTTTGGGATTATTAAGTTTCTATCTTTTGGAGTAAGTAGTATGGAAACAGTGTTTATATAACAATGCCTCATTTAAAACGGAATGTAGAATAAATAATTTTAATTTGGATAAGATGCGTATTAAAATTTAAATTTTGTAATTTATAGTAATCACTCATTTTTTTAATCTATTTATATAAATATGTTTCATACTTTTTATTAAATTTTAATAAAATTTAATTTATTAGAACCTTTTAAAATAAAATGAAATATTTTCCGTTTAGCTTAAAACAATTAAAAGTTCTTCAAGCAATAAAAAACGAAGGTAATATTAATATAAAAATTGCAAGTAAAAACTTATATTTATCACAACCAACTTTAAGTTCAAAGATTAAAATATTTCAGCATAATCCTTATTCAAAAATTTTAGTGCGAAAAAAAAACCAAATATATTTTACTTCTGAAGGAGAATTAGTTTTAGATTATGCTAATAAAATTTTAAAATTATGCAAAGAAGCTGATAATGCGATTGCATTTTTTAAAAAACTTAAGAGGTTTCGATTAAAAATTGGTTCTAATAAAACCATAGGAAAAAATATATTATTAAAACTTATTAATCTATTTTGTAAACGTTACCCATATGCTCATGTTCAGCTACAAATAGGTTGTACTAAAAGTCTATCTTGGGATTTAGTTAATGGTAAAATTGATATAGGGATTGTACAAGAAGAGGAAGTACCTAAAAATTTATATTATTCATTATATTTTACACCCTATTTTGAAGAAAAATTAGTTTTAATTATAGCTAAATTTCAAAAACAAAAATATAAGAATAGGATGAATAGTGAAAATTTATATCAATTAAATTTTATTACTTTAAAACCCGGTTTCCAAGAAAGAAAATTTATGGATACTAATTTAAAAAACTTTAATGTTAACCTTAAAGAATTAAACATAATATTAGAACTTAATTCTACTCAAGCCATTGAAAATGCAGTTAGAGCTGGATTCGGGGTTTCATTTTTACCCTCTATGGTAGTTAAACATAATATATATTCGAAACAGCTTCAATCTTTATTAATTGATGGTTTAAATAACTCGAAGAAATTTTTACTTGGGGTTAATCTAAAAAAAAATGAATCTTACCTTTGCGAACGTTTTTATAATTATTGTTTTATTATTTTAAAGCTTAATATATATAATAAGTTTCTTAATTTAAGTTAATAATACTTTTTTTTTGAGTACCTATCAGAATTCTGATAGGTACTCAAAAAAAAAGTATTATTAACTTAAATTAAGAAGAATTAAATAAGCAAAACTAACTCCTCCAAATGAACCAACAAAAAATCCAGATGTAAATTGGTTCCAATTTTTACCACTTAATAAATCATTTCTATTGTTACTATCATTATCAGCTTCTTGAAAAGTTACTTTTCCATACATTGCTAAGCAAACCGTTAATATGGTAACAAGCCCAACAGAAGATAAAAACCCTATTAAAAGTGCAATTTCAGATGTTCGTAATGGCCCTAATTTTTCAAATGGCCCTAATAATAAATAACCATGAGCCATCCCAATTTCTAAACCTCGTAAAAGAGGTGACAATCCTTTTCGATAAGCTGGCAAGCTACCTAAAAAAGCCTTTGTTGCTGCCGACGAAGTTACTGGTGTTGATAAATGTCCAACTGAAGGATCATTATTGTACGGTTTAATAAAACTTGTCATATCTATTTTATAAAAAATTATTATATAAAAATATTTATATCTTTTTAAAAGAAAATAATGTAGGATTACAATAAATAATAAAATTTTATTTATTTTATAAAGCAGCTGAGTCAATTAAATTAGTGTATTTTTTGCTTTAGATATATAATAGTATATTATATCATTTTTTAAAGTTTTTAGCCAAGGAAAAAAAAATGAGTGTTCTTATTGATTATGTTTTATTACTAGGTATCGCTTTCGTACTTGCATCAGGTTTATTTTTAGGATTAAAAGGTATTAAATTAATTTAATCTTTTTCAATTATTTATTGTTAATTTTTAATTTAAACTAAATTTAGAACTATAGTCTCAGTATTTGTGAATTCTATAAATGTAAGAAAATAAATAGTTATGAGTGATAATTTATTAAAGCGTGATATTGTAGTTGGTTCTAGGCGTTTTAGTAATTTTTTTTGGACCTTTGTTTTATTTTTTGGTGGATTAGGGTTTTTACTTGCAGGTATCTCTAGTTATTTTCAAAAAAATTTAATATTTTTTATTAATTCTATGGAATTAGCTTTTTTACCGCAAGGGCTTGTCATGACATTTTATGGTGTTGTTGCTATAAGTTTAAGTTTATATATCGGCCTTACAATTTTTTGGGATGTAGGTAGTGGATATAATGAATTTGATAAACAAAATGAATTAATCCGAATAGTAAGACGTGGATTTCCCGGTAAAAATCGTCAAATATTATTAGTATATGCCTTTAAAAATATTAAAAGTATTAAATTAAATATTCAGGATGGTATCAATCCTAAACGAATTATCTATTTATGTACTAAAGATCAACGAGAAATTCCTTTAACACCTTTTGAGCAACCACGCTCACTAGAAGTTTTAGAAATAGGGTTTTTACTTGCAGGTATCTCTAGTTATTTTCAAAAAAATTTAATATTTTTTATTAATTCTATGGAATTAGCTTTTTTACCGCAAGGGCTTGTCATGACATTTTATGGTGTTGTTGCTATAAGTTTAAGTTTATATATCGGCCTTACAATTTTTTGGGATGTAGGTAGTGGATATAATGAATTTGATAAACAAAATGAATTAATCCGAATAGTAAGACGTGGATTTCCCGGTAAAAATCGTCAAATATTATTAGTATATGCCTTTAAAAATATTAAAAGTATTAAATTAAATATTCAGGATGGTATCAATCCTAAACGAATTATCTATTTATGTACTAAAGATCAACGAGAAATTCCTTTAACACCTGTTGAGCAACCACGCTCACTAGAAGTTTTAGAAAATGAAGCATCTGAATTAGCAAGATTTTTAAATATTAATCTTGAAGGTTTATAGTTTTTTAGACTAGTAACGTGTATTTTATTGATACTTAACCATAAACTACTATTAATTTATCTTTTATTTAAAATAAAACTAATAAATATAATATAAATTATATTATAGTAGGTTATATGTGCGAGCATAGTTTAGTGGTAAAACCATAGCCTTCCAAGCTATTGATGCGAGTTCGATTCTCGCTGCTCGCTAACAAAACATAAAACATTATATTATTATTTCATATCAAAATAATTTTAATAGGAACGGGAAATAATTTTATTATATTTGCAAATCAGCAAAAGTATAATATATTTTTATTAAAATGGAGATAGTTTTAAAATGTCTGGCGGTTCAACTGGAGAACGTCCTTTTTCTGATATCATAACAAGTGTACGTTATTGGATTATTCATAGTATTACAATTCCTTCTTTATTTATTTCAGGTTGGTTATTCATTAGTACTGGTTTAGCTTACGATGTTTTTGGAACTCCGAGACCTAATGAGTATTTTACACAAGATAGACAACAAGTCCCATTAGTTAATGATAGATTTAGTGCGAAACAAGAATTAGAAGATTTAACAAGAGGTTTATAATTCTTATTATAAACTTAGCATTTTAGGATCTAATGTAATTATTAATCATAAAATATGGTTAATATAAAAATCTATGTAAACTACCGTTAATATTTATATCGCTTTAAATGTAGTAATAGATACTTTTTATTGTTATACTGTTACTTATTTATTAACAATTACTTATGCTATTAAATTTATTGGTTTTGGTAAATCTAATAGAATACTAAGTTAGAATCACAACATAATATATATATATATAAGATAGAAAAAATATGACTAGAAACACAAATCAACCTGTAGCTTACCCTATTTTTACTTTTCGTTGGCTTGCTATTCACGGTTTAGCTGTACCAACGATCTTTTTTTTAGGTGCAATTACATCAATGCAATTTATCCAACGATAGGAGGTTACGAAATGACAGGTCCAAATCCTAATAAGCAAGAAGTTGAAATAAGTCGTACATCTTTATACTGGGGTTTATTATTATTTTTTGTATTGGCAGTACTTTTCTCTAGTTATTTCTTTAATTAAAAAGAATGTTAATTATTAGATAAAGTTTTTACTAAATAAAGTTTTTATAAGGTTAAGAAAAAATACAGGAGCGAGAAACTATTATGGCAGGAACAGGAAGAGTACCACTTTGGTTAGTTGCATTAGCTGGTGGTTTAGGGGTTATAGTTGTTGTCGGTACTTTTATTTTTGGTTCGTATTCTGGTCTTGGCTCTTCACTTTAATAAATATTAAAATGTTTATTTATATTGAAAAAGATACGATTGAATAATTTTTACAATGTTCAAGATTCTAATAAAAAATAGAATCTTGAACATTGTAAAAATTATTCAATCGTATCTTTTTCAATATAAATAAACAATAGACCCATAGCAATAGCTGGAAAAACTAAACCAACTAGAGGTACTAAAATTGAAGGTAAATAATTAATTAACATAAGATATTTTATTATAAAAATTTCGTAGTAAACGATACTAACATAAGAATTTAAGACTGAATTAAAATTTTACGTATGGATTTAAAAAAGACTACAAAATTAGCTCAGAAAAAAATTGATAAAGGTACCTATATAAAAGAAATGCATACTTTCTCCGAACTTTATGCGCAGAAAACTAATACATTTTTTTGTTTAGATCCTTCAATTACTTCAGTCATTATTGCAGGCTTAGCTGACTATAAAGAGAAATATGCACTTCCCTTATGTCCCTGCAGAAATTTTCGTAGTGAAAGAGTTGAAATTGAACTAAATTTTTGGATTTGCCCTTGTGTTGCTATGCGTGAAAGAAAAGAATGTCATTGCAAATTATTTGTAAGACCTGATGATTCAAACGCCTCGCAAACTCAAAAAATCCCCTTAAGTACAGTTTATCATAATTTAATATATAATCTGTACACTTAATACTTTATAAATCAGCTTTTTTTGCTATAAAAATAATTAATGGGCCCGATACAATAATTAAAGCTGCAGTAATTACTTGACCAATAACTTGCCAATTCATAATAGTTTTCTCCTAAACAATTATTTAGTTATTTATTTGAAATAGAAAAATGCTTATAATTAGTAATAATAATTGCTTAAACCTTCAAAGCTAAAAAATCTATTAATGATAATATTATTATAATTCAAATTAATAAATAAAAGATAAAATAGAGTTTTTATTTATTAATTTGAGTTTTTTATTTTAGTAGTAAAAACTAAAAGTACTTAAATTGAATTATCGATCTGATTAATTTATACTCATTATACTCAATAGATATTTTATTAGGAAATAAAAAATATGGAACTAGGAACAACAAAAAATTTAGAAAATTTGTCTTTAGAAAAGAATTTAAATTTAAAACAAGTTTACTTAGATACTCAAATAAAAGAGATCATCGATATACTTAATGAAGAATTAGTAGGCTTAGTACCTGTAAAAACGCGAATTCAAGAGATTTCTGCATTATTAGTAATAGATAAATTAAGAGAAAGTTTAGGTTTTACTACTGGAAACCCAGGTCTACATATGTCTTTTACAGGTAGTCCTGGTACAGGGAAAACTACTGTAGCAACACGTATGGCGGATATACTTTTTAAGTTAGGACACTCAAAAAAGGGACATTTGCTAACTGTAACAAGAGATGATTTAGTTGGTCAATATATTGGGCATACAGCTCCAAAAACAAAAGAAGTATTAAAAAAAGCAATGGGTGGGCTTTTATTTATTGATGAAGCTTATTATTTATATAAACCAGACAATGAAAGAGATTATGGAAGTGAAGCAATTGAAATTCTTTTACAGGTAATGGAAAACCAACGTGACGAATTAGTTATTATTTTTGCAGGTTATAAAGAACGTATGGAACAATTTTATACTTCTAACCCCGGTTTATCTTCACGAATTGCAAACCATGTAGATTTTCCAGATTATTCGTCTGACGAATTACTTATAATTGCGAAAATGATGTTAGAAGAACAACAGTACCAATTTTCTGCTGAAGCAGAGCCAGCCTTCTTAGAGTATATTATGACACGTCGTGAACAACCATTATTCGCTAATGCTCGAAGTATTAGAAATTCATTAGATAGAGCGAGAATGAGACAAGCAAATCGTAATTTTGATAGCGGTGGGCGTATACTTACTAAAGCAGATTTAGTTACTATAACAGATGCAGATATTAAAGCGAGTAGTGTTTTTAGTTTAAATTAATGAATAGATATAAGTTTTCTTATTTGTAAATAATATTTACAAATAAGAAAACTTATATCTATTCATTAATTTAAAATTTATTATATTAAATATATTGGAAGTGCTTATAATTCAAAAAATATATTATTATTAAAATTTTATTAAAGGTTACGTTAGTAAATTGTCAGATAGTCTTGTAGTATACTAAATTTAGTCAATAAATTATCATTAGTATTATTATATTAGTTTACATTTATGATAAATTTTTATTAAATTATATATAAAAAATACAGTTTATTTATTTATTTAATAGTTTTTTTTTTATTTATATTTTTGGATATAAAAGACTTTTAGTGTTTGGGTCACCTGGGACTTGAACCCAGAACTTTTCGGTTAAAAGCCGATTACTCTACCATTGAGTTAGCAACCCCTTACCAGCGTTATAATAACATATTAATCTAGCATAGTTTAATTAGAATTCTAATTAAACTATACTAGATTAAATTAATATGCTACCCCCATACTACGTGTTGTTTCACCACCTAAATAAACCCGGATACTTAAAAAATCTGTTGGGCAAGCAGTTTCACAACGCTTACATCCTACACAATCTTCAGTACGAGGAGCTGAAGCGATTTGTCCAGCTTTACATCCATCCCAAGGTACCATTTCTAGTACATCTGTAGGGCAAGCTCTCACACACTGCGTGCAGCCAATACAAGTATCATAAATATTTACTGAATGTGACATATTTATTAGGTTTTATAAAATTATTATAAATATATAATTTAAAAGGTTAAAAATTAGTTATTAGAAAATAGATAAGATTTTACTAAATAGTAATTAAGGATTATAACTTAATATACATTAGTAAACTTTTAGTTGTCAACATGTATAAAATATTCTTTTATTAAGGAGTGTAAAGATAGCAACGTTATACTTTTTCGTACTTACTAATATAATAAAAATTTATTGAGGTATGTTTCTTAGTATATAAAATAACTATAGTATATTGTAACAGGTCATTACTTAAGTTACCTGAGAAGAATTAAAATTAATCTAAAAAAAATTATTATGGTTGCAACTTTAGAAAGACGCGAAGAAAAAAGAGATTGGGGAACATTTGCTACTTGGATTACTAGTACTGAAAATCGTTTATACATTGGTTGGTTTGGTTGTTTAATGATCCCTACGTTATTAACAGCAGCTTCTTGTTACATCATCGCTTTTATCGCAGCTCCGCCTGTAGATATTGATGGTATCCGTGAGCCTGTAGCTGGATCTTTATTATACGGTAACAACATCATCAGTGGTGCTGTTATACCTAGTTCAAACGCAATCGGTATTCACTTCTACCCAATTTGGGAAGCTGCTTCAATTGAAGAGTGGTTATACAACGGTGGTCCTTACCAATTAATCGTATTCCATTTCTTAATTGGTGTTGCTTGTTGGATGGGTCGTGAATGGGAACTTAGCTACCGTTTAGGTATGCGTCCTTGGATTTTCGTAGCATTCTCTGCTCCAGTAGCAGCAGCATCTGCAGTATTCTTAGTTTACCCTATCGGTCAAGGTAGTTTCTCTGATGGTATGCCATTAGGTATTTCTGGTACGTTTAACTTCATGATCGTTTTCCAAGCTGAACATAACATTTTAATGCACCCATTCCATATGGCTGGTGTTGCTGGTGTTTTCGGTGGTTCATTATTCAGTGCTATGCACGGATCTTTAGTAACTTCAAGTTTAATTCGTGAAACAAGCGAAGTTGAATCTGTTAACTACGGTTACAAATTCGGACAAGAAGAAGAAACTTACAACATCGTAGCTGCTCATGGTTACTTTGGTCGTTTAATTTTCCAATATGCTAGTTTCAACAACTCTAGAGCTTTACATTTCTTCCTTGCAGCATGGCCTGTAGTTGGGATTTGGTTAACAGCTTTAGGTGTAAGTACTATGGCATTCAACTTAAACGGTTTTAACTTCAACCAATCTGTTGTTGATAGTGAAGGTCGTGTTATAAACACATGGGCTGACATCATTAACCGTGCAGATTTAGGTATGGAAGTAATGCACGAACGTAACGCTCATAACTTCCCATTAGATTTAGCATCTAACGAGATTTTACCTGTTGCGATTTCTGCACCTTCTATTGTAGGTTAATTAACAGTAAACATCATTTATGATAAAATTTTTTGTCAATCTCATTTTTAGGGATTGATTTTAATTATCTAGATGCTATTGAGAGACAATTTTCAATAGTATCTAGATAATATAATATTTAGAATTAACGATCTATATATCATTTAAATATTAGTATTTACTTATCTAGATATTTTATTTTTACATTAAATACAAGTGAAGAATAAAACAATTGATGAATTTCTGAAATGATAAAAGGTTACCAATAATTTACAATTTTAGCATTAGGATTTTTGTATTTGTGTATAGTATATCTAATGTTATGAACTCATTATAGTTTCTATAAAAACAGACGTACTTTTATTTCCTAAAATTTCACAAGTTGTTATCGAGCTAATACTAATTTTCTATTATTTGTGATTTTTATTTTAGTAGTATTATAGAATATACTAAAGGTTACCTTATAATTCGTTTCAATAATTTGTTCTTTCAAAATCCCCAAACATCCAACCAAATTTATTATATTATTAGACTTTCAATTCTTTTTATTCTTTTCTAATTATTTGTTCACTTTGAAAAATAGGTCATGTTTAAAATGATTTAATTATTCTTTAAGGAAATTATAAATTTTATTTAAATTTTTTACAAGATAATATCTCAGTTTTTTTCTAAATTTAGAGAAAAATAATTATCCTTTGTAACTTGCATGATAATTATTTGTTAAGTTTTTTGGGGGTGGAGGGACTTGAACCCTCACGATTATATATATCAACGGATTTTAAGTCCGTTGCGTCTACCATTCCGCCACACCCCCTAATATCATAATAGAACCTTATCACATATTTATTTATAAGATATTAGTTTAAAAAAATAATAATTAATAAATTAATTATCATTTATACTATATCAATTAGGCGACACCCAGATTCGAACTGGGGATAGAGGATTTGCAATCCACGGCCTTACCACTTGGCTATATCGCCTTATTTCACTAGTACTGTTATGCAAAATTAGATTAAACTAAATACATAATAAAACGTTATATAGACGAGTTATATCTTATTTAAATTTATTATAAATACTATATAATATAGTATTTAATTAATATTATATTTGCAAATAGTATATCTTCAAGCTACTTTTAATCATAAGGTATAGTTATTGGAAATAAAGCGGGATATTAGGTCAGTGCAGGGGGAATTTTATCATGATTTTCTTATAAAATTAGAATGGGGGCTTTATTAAGAGTTTGTGGTTGGCACCGGAGAATCTATATGCCTGAAGATGTGCAGAATCGAACTCGAATAAAAAGTGAACGTTATGAATCAGGTGTTATCCCATATGCCAAAATGGGTTACTGGGATGCTGATTATAACGTTAAAGATACTGATATTCTAGCTCTTTTTCGTATCACTCCACAACCAGGCGTAGATCCCGTTGAGGCTGCTGCTGCTGTTGCCGGTGAATCTTCTACTGCAACATGGACAGTAGTTTGGACAGATTTATTAACTGCTTGTGATATCTATAGAGCGAAAGCATATAGAGTAGATCCAGTACCTGGAACAAGTGATCAATTCTTTGCGTATATAGCTTATGAATGTGATTTATTTGAAGAGGGTTCTCTTGCTAACTTAACAGCATCTATTATTGGTAATGTTTTTGGTTTTAAAGCGGTTAAAGCTTTACGTCTAGAGGATATGAGAATTCCTTTTGCTTACTTAAAAACATTCCAAGGTCCAGCAACAGGTGTTATTGTGGAAAGAGAAAGGTTAGATAAATTTGGCCGTCCTTTATTAGGGGCTACTGTAAAACCTAAATTAGGTCTTTCTGGTAAAAACTACGGACGTGTTGTTTATGAAGGTTTAACTGGTGGTCTTGATTTCCTTAAGGATGATGAAAACATTAATTCACAACCATTCATGCGTTGGAAAGAACGTTTCTTATATTGTATGGAAGGTGTTAACCGTTCTGCAGCTGCAACCGGTGAAGTTAAAGGTTCTTACCTAAATATTACTGCTGCAACTGTGGAACAGATGTATGAACGTGCAGAATATGCACATGCAATTGGTTCAGTTATTGTGATGATCGATTTAGTTATCGGTTACACAGCAATCCAAAGTATGGCAATATGGGCACGTAAATATGAAATGATTTTACATTTACATCGTGCAGGAAACTCTACTTACGCTCGTCAAAAAAACCACGGTATTAACTTCCGAGTTATTTGTAAATGGATGCGTATGTGTGGGGTAGACCATATTCATGCGGGTACTGTAGTTGGTAAATTAGAAGGTGATCCTTTAATGGTTAAAGGTTTCTACAACAGTTTACTATTAACTCATTTAAACGTTAACCTAGCTGAAGGTCTATTCTTCGATATGGATTGGGCAGCTCTGAGAAAATGTGTTCCTGTAGCTTCTGGTGGTATTCATTGTGGTCAAATGCACCAACTTATTTATTACTTAGGTGATGATGTGGTTCTACAATTTGGTGGTGGTACTATTGGTCATCCAGATGGTATTCAATCAGGTGCAACGGCAAACCGTGTTGCTTTAGAATCTATGGTTTTAGCTCGTAATGAAGGACGTGATTACGTAGGTGAGGGTCCTGAAATTTTACGTAGAGCAGCAACTACTTGTGGTCCATTAAAAGCAGCTTTAGATTTATGGAAAGATATTACTTTCGATTACACTTCAACTGATACACCTGATTTCGTTGAGGTTGCAACAGAAAGTAGATAATATATTTTAATCTGAAATCTAAAAATACTATAAAATAATTATAAGTTTCTTAATAGTTAAATCTTTTTAAGAATATTTTTATCCATTTATTATCTTAAATAAAAGTAGTAAGTAAAAAAAAAGTTTGGTATTTGACGAACAATAGAATTTATATATTTATCTCCAAAGGATATTTGAATAGCGATGAGAGTTACACAAGGATGTTTTTCGTTTTTACCAGATTTAAGTGATGAGCAAATTAAACTACAAATAGCTTACGCTATGAGTAAAGGTTGGGCTGTTAGTGTAGAATGGACAGATGATCCACACCCACGTAACTCATATTGGGAATTATGGGGTCTTCCTTTATTTGATGTTAAAGATCCAGCTGCAGTAATGTATGAACTTGCTGAATGTAGAAAAGTTAACCCAGAAGGTTATATTAAAATTAATGCTTTTGATGCTAGCATTGGTACAGAGAGTTGTGTAATGTCATTCATTGTACAACGTCCTATTAATGAGCCTGGTTTCTACTTAGAGCGTAATGAAGTTCAAGGTCGTAATATCCAATATACAATTTCAAGTTATGCTGTTCAAGCAAGACCTTCAGGAGATCGTTACTAAATTATAATTCTGAATATCTTAAAAATTTAACTAAGATAGTTAAATTCTTGAGGTATTCAAAATTATAAATAGGTGTATAATACTATTGTAAGTATTTTTATGGTTAATTCAGTTATATTAGAACATCTAGATTCTACCTTAAGTTCGAATCAACTTGGGCCCATCGTCTAATGGATAAAGACCGTAACCTTCTAAGTTTCTAATGTAGGTTCAATTCCTTCTGGGCTCGTTGAATTTCTTAGTTTTATTTTTTGTTGCAAAATTAAATAAGAATTACGAGGATAATAACTATCATTAGTATCCTCGTAATTTCTAGTTCTAGACGAAAAAAATCTTGCCCCCATCGTCTAGAGGCCTAGGACATCTCCTTTTCACGGAGGGAACAGGGATTCGAATTCCCTTGGGGGTAGTCGTCTTAGTCTACTTCCAATCTGAATAGAGAGATCGACCATTGGGTTACTTAAAAAAAAAGGTGTAAAAAAACACCGTTAATTAATATTACTATATTTTAAAATTAAAATTTAATTTAAAAAACTTAAAATTTTATGAGTTTACAAGATCCAATAGTTATTATGGAAGAAATGGTTATAAAAAATATATTTTCTTTAGCTATGGCAGTTCCAAAGAAAAGACGCTCAAAAACAAAAGGTAAAGTACGTTTATCCAATTGGAAAAAAAAAGGCGAAAAAGCAGCTACAAAAGCTTATAATGCTGCAAAAACTTTTTTTGCTAAAGAAAAAGTTGCAGCATCTCTTAAAAACGATGAAAACGGAGTTAATTCTTCTAATTTTACAAATGAAGAAAAAAATTAACGACTGACGATGAGTTGTTTTATAACATTAGTAATTAAGACGATATTCTAGTGTATCATATACTAATATTAAGAATAGAGTTGGGTCCATATGTAAATATTAGGCCCAATAAAAGAATCGTATTAAAAGAAAAAATTAAAATAGATCAAACCCATCATTCAAAAACAAAAAGATAGAAAAAAGATTTATAATTAATAAATTGTTTAAGGTATTTGTTGCTAGATATAGTTTAAGTAAAAAAAAGCAAAGAGCATATTACCTCTTCTTTTTATTTTATAGATTTTCATCGCTGCATTGGATTTGGTTTTATCTACTAGATTGGGGAAAAGTAGACTCTGAAAATCCATATAATTAATAATTACTAAAAAATTTATATTTATTTAAGCTTTTTAAGGCGAACGTGGCGGAATTGGCAGACGCGCTAGATTTAGGTTCTAGTAAGGTTTCTTGTGAGAGTTCAAGTCTCTCCGTTCGTAAGCTTATTCGCATCTATAATTAAATTTATTAATTAATAAAATTAAGGAGCTATCCAGTAGAA